TGAAAATGAGTAAGCACCACGAGTATTTTGAGGTGTCGAAAGCCGTATTCGTTGAAAATCGGACGTACGGTTTGGAGGAAGATGAAGTAATCCATCCTACAATATGGAGTAAAGAAGCCGAAGTGAAATGATTGGCGCGAGAGAGGAGTTGCTTCCGAATCGAAAATAATATAAAAATATCAATTCAATCATTTATACTATGTCACGCAAAAGTGTTGCGAAGAAGAGAATCGCAAAACCCGATCCGATATATCGTAATCGATTGGTTAATATGTTAGTCAATCGCATATCGAGGAATGGAAAGAAATCATTGGCTTATCGAATCCTTTACGGAGCTATTGAGGATATAAAACGAAGAACGAAGAAAAATCCATTATTTGTGTTACGTCAAGCCGTTGGTAGAGTAACTCCCAATGTAACCGTAAAGGCAAGACGTATAGGTGGATCGACGTATCAAGTTCCACATGAGATTGGATCAACACAAGGAAAAGCATTGGCTATTCGTTGGTTGTTGGGAGCGTCGCGGAGACGACCGGGTCGGGGTATGGCTCACAAACTTAGTTATGAATTAATAGATGCAGCAAAAGATAATGGAATCGCCGTACGTAGGAGGGAAGAGACCCATAAAATGGCAGAAGCTAATAGGGCCTTTGCACATTTCCGTTAAGCCCAACGCTTGGATTCTAGAACCGCCACAAATATTTTTTATATAAGATTCCAGTGTTTACATACTCATTTCGCTCCATAATTTACGGTTGCACAGGATGATAGTAGTAGCTACCGTCCATTCCGTAACAAGATGAAAATCTATCATGATAAATTGACTATTCCGTCTTCTTCCGTTGGTGGGTCGAGATGCAAAACATTGCATCGACACTTAATTTTATCTTTCGATAAATTCTTATGAAATCAGAATTCGGTACGCTTTTTTTATACGGAAACACCATTCTACCAGAATGTGTTCTAATCTTTGGTTTATTCATTATTCTTATAATCGATTCGTCATCCGACAGAAAGAATACGACTCTGTTGTATTCAATCTCTCTAACAAGTTTACTAATAGCTATAGCCGTATCACCGCTTCAGTGGAAAACAGAACCAATCATTAGTTTTTCCGGTTCTTTCCGAACAGACAGTTTCAATAGGATATTCCAGATTCTTATAGCATTATGTTCCGTTCTATGCGTACCTTTATCTATAGAATATATCGAACATACAGGGATGGCTATTCCTGAATTTTTGATATTTATATCAACAGGTACTGTGGGGGGAATGTTCGTATGTGGTGCTAATGATTTAGTAACCATTTTCGTATCTTTGGAATGCCTAAGTTTATGCTCTTACTTGCTCTGTGGTTATGCGAAGAAGGATATCAGATCGAATGAAGCCGCTATGAAATATCTACTTATAGGTGGCGTAAGTTCTTCTATTCTTGCATATGGTTTCTCTTGGCTATACGGCCTGTCTGGAGGGGAAACCAATATGCAAAAGATGGTGGACGGTCTCTCGAATACACAAATGTATAATTCTGCAGGTATTTCTGTCGCACTTGTATGTATCACAATCGGACTCGCCCTCAAACTTTCCATGGTTCCTTTTCATCAATGGACTCCCGATACCTACGAAGGGGTGTGATCCGGTCCAGAGATTCTAATTATTAGTGCGAGATATTTCTTATTCAATGAGTAAGTAATTCTTCCTATGGAAGCTTGATAGAAACACGGTACAGGATGGTGCGATCCCACTTGGATCAGAATGTAATTTTTGTGGATGAAACTCTGAGTTTGAAACAAAGCAAAATTTTGGGCATTCGTTTTTTAAGAGATAAAAATTATTCGACGGATTCAACGATTAAACAATTATTAGGGATAGTTTTTACAAACTGAAGAAACTCAAAAAATGTGTAAATTAATTTGCTGTAAATATTATAGTCTCTACTCTTCGGGGGCAGACAGGGTGGAATAAGAAACAGTCCATAGGGAAAATGATCCTAAGATAATTCGTTGTAACTATTGAGAACGGGGAAAAATGAAATGATTTAGATATTGATACCATAATCATTGAGATGCGGGGATTACTCGAAAAGTTTAAATCTTAGAATTTCTATGATTATTATACAAACGCGAGCAGAGTAGTGGGATATTATAAAGTATCGTTCGAGAAACGAATCATTACTTGGAAGCCATGCGAGATTAAAATCTCACGCACGGTTTTGAACGAGAGGAAAGTTTACTTCTTTTTTTTCCGACTCTGACTCACCAACTCCAGTTGTTGCTTTTCTTTCCGTTATTTCCAAGATAGTCAGTGTAGCTTTAGCCACTCGAATCCTGAATAGTCTTTTCGTTTCCTCACCGAATGATTGGAAAATTGTACTAGAGGTTCTAGCTATTCTGAGTATGGTACTAGGTAATTTGGTCGCGATCACTCAAACGAATATGAAACGTATGCTTGCTTATTCTTCGATAAGTCAGATCGGGTACATCATTATTGGATTAATAACTGGTGATTCGAACGGATATGCTAGTATGATCATTTATATCTTCTTCTATATCTTCATGAATCTAGGAACATTTGCTTGTGTTATATTATTCGGTTTACGCACCGGAACAGATAATATACGCGACTATGCTGGATTATATGCGAAAGATCCTTCATTGAGTCTTTCACTAATGTTGTGCTTATTATCTTTGGGGGGTATTCCTCCCCTAACGGGTTTTTTTGGTAAATCGTACTTATTTTGGTGCGGATGGCGAGCTGGTCTATACCCACTGGTTTTGGTAGCATTAACCACAAGTGTGATTTCGATCTATTACTACTTAAAGATTGTGAAATCGATTATATATCCAAGAAATAAACGAGTAAATCTTTATGTCAAAGCCTATACCATTCCGGTCTACTCTCCCACAACCAATAATTTGGCAGGATCTAGTATGTTCTTATGCGCAATTGGGTCAACTCTCCTGGGTTCCCTAATCAACCCCATTTTCTATTTTATTCAAGAAACCCTAAATGCAAGCATTTTATTCTCCTGATCTGGGAATGCCAAAACGTTATTATTTGTTTCTTTCGCATGACTCCCAATAAGAAACACGTACATAACTGGTAGAAAGGAGTCCATTCCTTGCTCACTGGGAGCGGAAAAAGATGGAATGGAAGTAGAGTAAAAAGAGGTGGTATATAGTTATATATAATTATATATAGTTATATATAGTTATATATAGTTATATATAGTTATATATAGTTATATATAGTTATATATAGTTATATATAGTTATATATAGTTATATATAGTTATATATAGTTATATATAGTTATATATTAGTTGCAGAGCATCCATGGCTGAATGGTTAAAGCGCCCAACTCATAATTGGTGAACTCGCGGGTTCAATTCCTGCTGGATGCAGTTCGTTAGTGCTGCCTATCTTCCTTCGTGTAGCACTACACGAGACCAATTTGGACTTTACAAAGTTATTTAAAAATCTGTACAGATTCATTAACAATCACCTAGAATTACAAGGATAGGTGCGATAATCAATTTAGGGAGAAATCGAAAATACTACGGATCAGGTCAGGTGCCCAATACTTACGGAGAAAGCGATTCGTTTGTTAGAAAAGAATCAATATAGTTTTGATATCAATGTTGAATCGAACAAAGCGGAGATCAAAAAATGGATTGAACTGTTTTTTGCTGTAAAGGTTGTCGCTATCAATAGTCACCAACTACCGAGAAAGAAGAGAAGAGTGGGTGCAATAACGGGATATACTGCTCGCTATAAACGTGTAATAATAAAACTCGAGTCGGGTTATTCTATTCCATTATTCTCGAACGAATAAAAAATTAATAAAGTTTTGCATACTTACACTTACAACTATATGGCCATACGTTTATATCGAGCTTATACGCCAGGCACACGCAATCGATCCGTACCTGGATTCGAAGAAGTAGTTAAATCCAAACCAGAGAAAGGATTGACATATAAGAAACATCTGGAGAAGGGTCGGAACAACAGAGGAATCATTACCAGTAAACATCGGGGGGGTGGTCACAAACGCCTCTATCGAGAGATCGATTTCAAACGAGATAAAAAAAATGTATCTGGAAGGATAGAGACGGTAGAATATGATCCCAATCGCAATGCTTATATCTGTCTTACTAACTACGAAGACGGCGAAAAAAGATACATTTTGTATCCCCGTGGCATTGAAGTAGGGAGCATCATTGTTTCTGGTACGGAGGCACCCATTTCGATCGGAAATACCTTACCCTTGAGTGCGGTTGGAATTACTTACTTACGTGATCGGGAATAACCGGATGAGCCAAAAGCTTAAAAATCTCTCACTAATTTCTTCATTCTTTCATTTCCATTTTCCTATCGAAGGAAATCCTTGAGGGAAACCGGAAAGGCAAAGCAGCGAGTGATAAAGTTTCCTTCCTTAGCGAATCGGAAATTTTGGAGATATCATAATATGGAGAATTTATAGAAACATAAAGATAAATGATTATTTCATCGCGACAATAATTACTTAATCAGAAATTTGTACGGATTGATTTGTTCCGATTTGCAGGTCAAGGGCGAATCGAGACTGAATATAATGAAATGATCCGTACAACCGAAATATTTTTGGAACTTCCTAAGTTATGGGAAATGATATTGAACGTAAATAAGTAAAGTCCTTCTTTCTGATGCTGAGTGAATAACAAAAGCCAGATGATGGAGAGAGACCAAGGATGTGAAATAAAAAAGCGCGGAATGCCTTGCATTTCTGTTACGAACATCTAGAAAGCTGTATGCTCTGAAAAGGGCTCGTACAGTTTGGGGAGAGATTTTGGAGCGGCGGAGTCTACTCCAACCAATGTGCCACTGGGAGCTGCTATTCATAATATAGAAATAGTACCTGGGAAAGGTGGACAATTAGTAAGAGCTGCTGGAGCCGTTGCGAGAATCATTGCAAAAGAGGGGCGATTGGTCACACCAAGATCACCTTCGGGGGAGATACGACTAATTCTTCGAAAATGTTTAGCAACGATTGGACAGATCGGTAATGTTGACTCGAATAACCTACGAATAGGTAAGGCAGGGTCCAGGCGTTGGTTGGGTAAACGCCCAAAGGTAAGGGGAGTAGTTATGAATCCTGTGGACCACCCCCATGGGGGGGGGGAAGGTAAAGTTCCTATTGGTAGGAAAAAACCATTAACTCCTTGGGGTCATCCTGCTTTGGGTAAGAGGAGTCGGAGAAACAATAAATATAGTGATACTCTCATTCTTCGCCAGCGCAAAACAAGTTAGGAGATAAAAAAGAGAAGCAAAGGATCATTGGTAATGACACGTTCAATAGAAAAGGGTCCTTTCGTAGCCGATCATTTGTTAAAAAAGATCGAGAGATTGAATCTGAAGAGAGAAAAAAAGATAATAATAACATGGTCTCGTGCATCTACGATTGTACCTACAATGATTGGTCATACAATTGCTGTTCATAATGGACGGGAGCATCTCCCAATTTATATAACGGATCGTATGGTTGGTCACAAATTGGGAGAATTCGCACCGACCCGGGCTTTTCGGGGACACGCAAAGAATGATAGAAAATCTCGTCGTTAATTGGGAGATTATTCATAATGGAAAATAAAAATTCCGATTTAAAGATTAGAGCTTCGGCTAGACATATACGTGTGTCTCCCCACAAAGCACGAAGAGTGGTTGATCAAATCCGTGGTCACTCTTATGAACAAGCACTTATGATACTGGAATTCATGCCGTATCATGCTTGTAACCGAATGTTACAATTACTTTCTTCTGCAGCCGCGAATGCGAGTCATAACTTCGGATTGAATAAAACCAACCTATTCGTGGATGAAATCCAAGTAGACGGGGGAGCTTCTCTGAAGAGATTCCAACCCAGAGCTCAGGGACGTGCCTATCCAATACGTAAACCTACTTGTCATGTAACTATTGTGATGAGGGTAACGACTAAATAGTTCCTTATATATTTTAGTAGTATCTAAGGAGAAGTACACACATATATTTATGGGACAAAAAGTAAATCCACTTGGTTTTAGGCTCGGTATAACGCAAAGACATCGCTCGTATTGGTTTGCAAAACCGGATAAATATTCCGAATTGTTCGGAGAAGATAGGGAAATACGTGATTGTATCGAATTGTACGTGCGGAAGCACATGAGAAATTCTTCGAATTATGGAGGAATCGCGCGTGTTGAAATCCAGAGAAAAACGGATTTTGTACAAATTGAAATATATACGGGATTTCCTGCTTTATTGGTTGAAAGTCGTGGTCAAGGAATTGAACAATTGAAAACTAATATCCAGGATATACTCAATCCCAAAAGTAGTAGGCTGAGGATGTCACTCATCGAAGTGGATAAACCCTATGGAGAACCTAATATTCTTGCAGAGTATATCGCTTTACAATTAGAGAGTAGGGTTGCTTTCAGAAGGACTATGAAAAAATCTATAGAACTAGCAAAAAAAGGGGATATCGCAGGTATCAAAATACAAATAGCGGGACGTCTTAATGGGGCTGAAATCGCTCGCGTCGAATGGGCTCGAGAAGGACGAGTTCCCTTACAAACTATTAGAGCTAGAATTCATTATTGCTGCTACGCAGCTCAAACAATATACGGAGTATTGGGAATCAAAGTTTGGATATTTCGAAGCGAGTAATAATTATTGCTCTTCGACTGGAACCAACAATAATAAATTCTTTTAGATTCAGTATATTCCGTTACAAAATTAACACAAAAAACTTGCTATGCTTAGTGTGTGACTCGTTCGTATCAAAGTTTTGACAGGGAAGTCGAAACGATGAAGATCTAGTTCCTGCTAGAGAACAATCCATGGCTCTATATCAGAACAAACCTATCAACTGATTGAAGGAATATTGTATAAATATCTTCTGGACGGAACTCCCACGAGAATAGATAAATATTTTTTTTTTTTTCTTAGTGGAGCGGAACGAAATGCATAAAGAATCGTATGGTTTACCGGGGAATGTATAATTCCGGAGCAGTATTACTTAGCACAGGAAGAAGAGCTTCTCGGATCCGGTAGAAACTGAGAAACTTGGATAGATAGGTAGATACCGGCTCTGCTGCGGTAGGTGAGCCTAACCGGAAAATGTTGAATCATGAGAACGAAGGAATCCATAAATAAATTGACTTTGCATACAAAATTTCATTCATTTATTGGGATAGGATGGCGATAGAAACCAAAAACTACTGACATCAATCATAATCAATGAGGCTGAAACCCCCAATTGTTTTTAGTTCAATGCGGTACGTAATTATTCAAGAGTCGACATTCGCACATGAATTTTTTATTCGAGTTATTGGCATATTCGGGTGAGTCATTCCATTGTTTAAAAAATCTCTTAATTTTTTCATGAGGAGCCGGATGAGAAGAAATTATCATGTCCGATTCTAGAGTAGCGATGAATGATCTGTCGACTATAACCCCAAAAGAACAAAATTTCGTAAACAACATAGGGGAAATCTTAAAGGAATAGCTACCCGGGGTAATTCTATCTGTCTTGGACGATTCGCCCTCCAAACGCTTGAACCTGCATGGATCACGTCTCGGCAAATAGAGGCTGGGCGACGGGCTATAACTCGTTATGCTCGTCGAGGTGGAAAACCATGGATCCGTATATTCCCGGATAAACCAATAACTTTGCGACCGGCAGAAACACGAATGGGTTCTGGGAAGGGATCCCCAGAATATTGGGTAGCTGTGGTTAAACCCGGGAGAATAATTTACGAAATGAATGGAGTATCCGAAAACATTGCCAAGTCTGCAATGAGAATCGCCGCGTACAAAATGCCTATACGTACTCGTTTTGTTCTAGTCGATGGAGAGCAAAAGACGCGGGAGTGATTGAACATAATTGGATATATATATATATATATCCCAACCAAGCTTCAAACGATTTCGTACTCCCATTTCCTCTCGATCAAGAATCAAATTACTCAAATTCTTTCTCTTGGAATGGTTCATCAAACAAGAAGATGATCCAAAATCAAACTTATTTGAACGTTGCAGATAATAGCGGGGCTCGAAAACTAATGTGTATTCGAGTTATAGGAACAAGTAATCGCAGATATGCAAATATTGGTGATACTATCATCGCTGTGGTCAAGGAAGCCGTCCCGAACATGTCCATGAAAAAATCAGAAATAGTTAGGGCAGTTATTGTGCGTACTCGCAAAGAATTCAAGCGTGGCAATGGTTCAGTGGTGAGATTCGATGATAATGCAGCCGTTGTTATCAATCAAGAAGGTAATCCAAAAGGTACTCGTGTTTTCGGTCCTATCGCTAGGGAATTGCGAGAGTCTAATTTCACTAAAATAGTTTCGCTAGCTCCAGAGGTTCTATAAATAGTTCTACCATTGGTTACCCTTCAAGATACCGTTTCGTAGATCCAGAATGTAATAGGAATAATCGTGGAAATGAAATCCATTATATTCGTTATTATCATCATTATCCGTTCGTTTCTGCTTACCATCCGGACAAGCGAAATAAACATTCATAAAAAAGATATATATACATATCTTTCTATTCTTTCTTCCGCATTCCCCCTCCCCCCCTGATCAATCCAAGGAGTTTTTATGGGTAACGATACTATTGCTGATATGATAACCTCTGTCAGAAATGCAAGTTTGAGAAAAATAGGAATAGTTCAAGTACCTGCCACTAATGCGACTCGGGATATTGCAAGAATTCTTTCGCGAGAGGGTTTCATAGAGGGTTTCGCCGATAACCAACAAAATCCAAATATTTTGATGTTGAATTCGAAATATCGGGGTAGGAAGAAAGAATCGTATATAACGACTCTGAGACGTATTAGTAAACCAGGTTTACGAGTATATTCTAATCATAGAGAAATTCCAAAAGTTTTGGGTGGAATGGGAATCATAATTCTTTCAACTTCTGGAGGAATCATGACGGATCGAGAAGCTCGACGAGAAAAAATTGGAGGAGAACTCTTATGTTATGTGTGGTAACTCGTTGCGGAGAATCCTTATGAAATAACTCGCTGGGATTGTTTCTATCAACGCTAGTTAATTCGAGGGAGAATTTTTCCTTCCATTAATGAAGAAACAGAATTTGATTGATATGGAGGGTACAGTCACGGAATCACTTCCTAATGCGATGTTTCGAGTTTGTTTAGATAATGGATGCCAAGTGTTGACCCACATCTCAGGAAAGATAAGACGTAATTATATACGAATATTGCCAGGAGATAGAGCGAAAGTGGAATCAAGTCCGTATGATTTAACTAAAGGTCGTATAACATATAGACTTCGTGCAGGATCTTGAAACGATTGAGGGGGTAGCATCCGGACATAAGAAACAAGGGGAGGGTAGAAACGTGAAAATCCGTGCTTCCGTTCGTAAGATTTGTGAGAATTGTCGATTAATTCGTCGTCGGAGACGAATAGTAGTAGTTTGTTCCGATTCTAAGCACAAACAGAAACAGGGTTAGGAGAAGGATAATCGGTTTACTCTTCGGCCAAAACGCGTCCCATCACATTATATATATACACGTACCGAACCATGCCGAAATCAGTGAAAAGAATTAATCTGCGTCGAGGTAAACGTAGGCTTCCCAAAGGGGTTATTCACGTTAAAGCAACTTTTAATAATACAATCGTAACTGTTACAGATATACGTGGGCAAGTTGTTTCTTGGTCTTCCGCGGGTGTTTGTGGATTCAAGGGTGCAAGAAAAAGTACACCATTTGCTGCTCAAACCGCCACAGAAAAAGCTATCCGATTATTGATCGATCAAGGTATGAAACAGGCTGAAGTTGTGGTTAGTGGTCCAGGGCCGGGCAGAGACACGGCATTGCGGGCTATTCGTAGAAGCGGTGTAATACTCAGTCTCGTACGCGATGTGACCCCTATGCCACATAACGGATGTAGATCTCCCAGAAAGAGGCGCGTTTGATATAGAAACATTATTATAAAAATATTGATACGATTCAGGATGAGGTGAAGGCGCGAACATTACAGTGGAAGTGCATCGAATCTAGAATAGAAAGTAAACGTCTCCTTTATGGACGATTCGCTATCTCACCTTTCGGAGAAAACCAAGCCAGTACAGTCGGAATAGCTATGCGTAGAGCATTGCTCAATGAAATAGAAGGAGCGTCAATTACGTACGCCAAGATAAATAGAGTAAAGCATGAATATTCTACAATAACTGGTATCCAGGAATCGATTCATGATATTTTAATCAATTCAAAAGAAATCGTTTTGAGGAGCGATTCTCACGAACCTCAAAAAGCATATGTCTCTGTTCTGGGACCTAAGGAAGTAACCGCCCGAGATATTGAGGGACCACCCTTTATTCGAATAATTGATGATGCGCAGTACATAGCGACTTTGACTGAAGCGATTCCATCAAATATTGAAGTTAATACCGAAAAAGATCGCGGATATCGTATAGAAAATTTGCAGAAATATCGGGAAGGCGTTTTTCCAGTTGATGCTGTGTTTATGCCAGTAAGAAATGCGAATCACAGTATTCATTCTTTCGAAAGCGGAGAAGAAATGAAAGAAATACTTTTTCTTGAAATATGGACCGATGGGAGTCTTACTCCGAGAGAAGCGCTTCATGAAGCTTCTCGAAACTCAATCGATTTATTCATTCCTTTGATGGATCCGGAAAGGAAAGAACAAAGCTTTAGGGTGGAAAAAAATAACGAATTCGATCCACCCTGTTTTCCCTTTCGATTCATACCGCCTGATATGAAAAAAGTGACGAAAGATGTCGCTTTTAAACATATATTTATTGATCAATCAGAATTACCGGCAAGGGCCTATAATTGTCTCAAAAGAGTCGATGTACATACCATAGCCGATTCATTGAATTATAGCGGAGACGATTTAGCAAGAATCAAGAATTTTGGTAAAGAATCGGTGGAGCAGGTATTGGAAGCTATGAGAAAACGTTTCTTGATTGATTTAACAAGGAACAGGAACTGTTCCGATTGAAGTAATTCTGGATACTTTAGCAAATCGATTCATTCTTTTTTTTTCGAGAAATATCCTCGAAATCTTTGCTCTGAAACAACGATTTCCGGATATTTCTCTACCCCCCCACCCCCTCGAAGAATTAGTCCTTTATTGGCTCGGATTCGCATCGGAAGCGAATGACTAAAGGAGGTATTTAAAACAATCCGAGGGTTAAGGACTTATCGATCGGTAGAGCAGCTCCAATACCTAACCAAAGAGCTACGATAGTACCGATCAAAAAAACTGTTGTAGCTACTGGACGACGGAAAGGATTCTGAAACTTATTCACATTCTCCAAGAAAGGTACCGTCAATAACCCTGCAGGTACTGCAGCCATTAAAAGAACACCCAGTGATTTATTAGGTACTGTACGAAGTATTTGAAACACTGGAAAGAAATACCATTCTGGTAATATTTCCAGAGGCGTTGCAAATGGATTTGCTGGTTCACCAATCATTGAAGGTTCAAGAACGGCCAGACCTACGGTGCATGCAATAGTACCTAGAATAGCTACTGGAAAAATGTATAACGGATCATTCGGCCAAGCGGGCTCTCCGTAATAGTTATGCCCCATACCTTTGGCTAATTTAGCTCGTAATATCGGATCATTCAAATCAGGTTTTTTTGTTATTGGGATAGGATGAGAGGGTCCTCCTCCTCTCCCCCCCCAAAGAATCGGACGTGGTAATTTATTACCATCCGGCTCGAGCGATGACGGAAAAAACAGAAGATATACGGGGAGGATATTTATGGATAGGGGGATACTCCCCAACAAGAAGTAGATGCGTACGTATCTATTCATCCATAACTACGCATGCATATATCTATTTATATTTATTTATACGTATCTATAACTTGTACATATTTATACATATCTATACATATTTATACATATATCTATAAATGGATATTTATATGAATGTATATACAGATATCTGATTCTTTTCGATACTCATAATCCAAATAGAATTGATTTTCATTTCCTGGATAGTCTCTGCATCTATTTCGGATACAAACTCTCTCTCGACTCATTAATTATTTTGCTCTTTAATCGTATTTCATTAGATCCTACTCATTGTTCCGATAGTTCGAGAAAGAAATGAAACGAGAATGAATACATTTCTATACTATGTTTCTATTCATTGTGAAATGAACAGGGAAATCCTATTTGGATTTGACGAAATCTTGTTACTTCCAGATTTGATCATAGAATTGTATCTCTCGGCAGAAAAATTGCCCAAGTTTGTTTTTGCTCCTCCCAGAGAAAGAATAATCGGGATAGAGACACATAAATTATTTATGTGACGGATCCGACCATATCCCCGTATAACAGAACTAATTTCGACTAGAGTCATACACTCCCATGATCCGTTTTCCTTTTCGAAAAATCTAGTAAGACATGCGAAAGGCTTCGCTCAGAAGTGAAGAGCAAGATCGATTAGAGTATAGCAGTGGAGACGTGGCGCGTTATTAAGTTATAACGGACCCGAAATACCTTGTTTACGAATCGTTGGGAAATGCATCAACATAAATATTGCAGTAAGGAGCGGTAATACGAAGGTATGCAAACTATAGAAACGAGTTAAAGTGGATTGACCTACACTTGCATTTCCTCTTAATAATTCGACCAAGGGCGACCCGATTATCGGAATAGCTTCGGGTACACCCGTTACGATTTTGACAGCCCAATAACCGATTTGATCCCAGGGTAGAGAATAACCCGTTACACCGAATGATACGGTTGATACCGCCAGAATAACACCGGTAACCCAAGTCAATTCGCGAGGTTTTTTGAAACCTCCCGTAAGATAAACACGAAAAATATGTAAGATCATCATTAAAACCATCATACTGGCTGACCATCGATGAACCGATCGGATAAGCCAACCAAAATTGACTTCAGTCATTATGTATTGAACTGATGAAAACGCTTCAATTACAGTAGGTCGGTAGTAAGAAGTCATGGCAAAACCAGTAGCTACTTGGACTAAGAAACGAGTCAGGGTAATCCCACCTAAGCAATAAAATATATTAACATGCGGAGGTACGTACTTACTGGTGATATCATCTGCAATCGCTTGAATTTCTAAACGCTCTTCGAACCAATCGTATACCTTATCGGGATAGGTTGCATATGCATATGTATGCCCCCCCCAAAAAACCGTGAATGATTATTTATGATCCCACGGCTTGGACAGAGAAAAGAATCGAATATTTGATGGAATGTATTGAAAATATTTCGAATCAATCTTCGCCAGCATCTCAAGTTAATTTTTTAAGTCTCTCGAATCTTTCCAAAAATTTGAGCAATCTCTTTTCAATAGAATAAAATTTCAAAATTATCTTGTTCGAATCGTAATAATTATTAACAAACCTTAGATTTCTGTTACGCTCCGATGACTTGAAAGGAAAAGATGGAATGGGTTTGGATCTTCTTTCTATCATTAGGATTCTACTGGTTCGAAGTAGTATTTATTTGTATCGTAACCGATTCGAAACAATAAATATTCGGAGATCGATGACGGAGCCGAACGAAAAATGTTTACGCGAATCAACCATAGTTTAGTTCGATCTCATTCTCGTGCTCCAAGTGTTGACGATTACGTTAACATTTGACGAAGTAAGAACCTCTTCCCGTAATACATACCGAGGAGGGGGGGGGGTCACAAATCATTTTGTGTATTAGAATCGATTAGTTTGAACAAGTCGCACACCCATAATCGAAGGATCCTTCTAATTCATAATTGCGCGATTGAACTGCCCTCCTCCAGAATTTTTTTTTTCCCGGAATCATCGCGAAAAAAAAGGGGGGGGGGGGGGGGGGGGGGGGGGGATGCCAACGCATTCCATTCGAATTCTATATATTTGTTACCAACTAACTGGGACTCCATCCAATAGAACGGAAGCATTATAAAGTTCTAGAATAATAACTAAGAAAACGGCGAAGAGGGCCATCACAACACCCATGAGGGGGGTTGTTCCCCAACCGGGGGCTACTTTACCATACTCCGAATTCAGTGGTTTCAATATATCGCCCAGACCACTTTTTTTCGCTTTGGTTTTGGGCGTGCCATCAATTACTTGTGTAGCCATAAAACTGATTAGATTGAGTTGAGATTTCTTGACTTTGTGCACTATTATATTAGGAATATATGTTGAGAATATACCATTATTTAAAAAAACTATTTAACAATGGAAACTGCAACTTTGGTCGCTATCTTCATATCCTGTTTACTTATCAGCTCTACCGGCTACGCCCTTTATACAGCTTTCGGGCAACCTTCGAATGAACTCAGAGATCCTTTTGAAGAGCATGAAGACTGAATATGATTAATGACTTTCTCTTTTTCGAGAGAGTCATTGATCATGTATGAATTATGAATAAATACATGATTCAATAAGAGAAATTATTTTTTCCCTTTACTCGGTATTTTGGGTGGTTCCCTGAAGAAAATGGCAAAGAAAATAATTCCTAGAGTACCTACCAATAAAAATGTATAAACCAATGCTTCCATATGTTTGTATATCGGGTAAAAATTTACAGAGAATTCTTGTATGGATCAAATGATCGACGAATGAAGAAAGTGAGAAATTGCTAGTACTCGATTCCAATTCGTTGGAGATAAAAACTATAAAAATATGATTCGGATTATTTATCTTTTGGTCGTAGAATCTCCCAGTTTCTGGAATGCCCCGAATTCCAGTTGAGCATCCAAATCAGGATCAATACCTGCGAAAACATCTCTGAACAATGTTCGAGCACCGTGCCGAATATGACCGAAGAAAAAGAGAAGAGCAAATGTTGCGTGACCGAAAGTAAACCAACCCCGAGGACTGCTTCGAAAAACGCCATCGGATTTCAGAGTGGCACGGTCGAATTCAAAAATTTCGCCCAATTGAGCACGTCTAGCATATTTTTTCACTGTGGCTGGGTCATCAAAACTAACACCGTTAAGCTCACCACCGTAAAATTCGACAGTTACACCTACTTGTTCGACACTATATTTGGATTCAGCTCTTCTGAAAGGAACATCAGCCCGAACGATTCCTTCTTGATCTGCTGGAACGACTGGGAAAGTTTCAAAAAAGGTAGGCATACGGCGCACGAAAAGTTCCTGTCCCTCTCTGTCTCTAGAAACAGCATGACCCAACCAACCAACAGCTATTCCGTCCCCATTATCCATTGCGCCAGCTCTGAATAAGCCACCTTTAGCTGGATTGTTACCAATATAATCATAAAATGCTAATTTCTCGGGTATTTTGGACCAAGCTCCCGATAGGTTAAGACTTTCTGCTCTGCCCGAACGGATTCGTCGGTCTATTTCTTGTTGGAAAAATCCTTGATCCCATTGATAACGCGTAGGACCGAACAATTCTATCGGAGTTGCTGAAGAACCGTACCACATGGTTCCGGCGACCACGAAAGCGGCGAAGAAAACAGCAGCGATACTACTAGATAGAACCGTTTCGACGTTTCCCATACGTAATCCTTTGTATAACCTTTGGGGGGGACGAACGCTAGGGTGGAATAAGCCTGCTAATATACCTAGAATACCTGCAGCAATATGATGGGCAGCAATCCCTCCTGGAACGAAGGGGTCGAAACCTTCAGCACCCCAGGCCGGTGCCACAGGTTGCACTTTTCCAGTCAATCCATACGGATCGGATACCCATATTCCAGGACCGAATAGACCTGTTACATGAAAAGCTCCAGATGCGAAGCAAAGTACTCCAGAAAGAAATAAGTGAATTCCAAATATTTTTGGCAAATCAAGGGAAGGTTTGCCTGTACGTTCATCACGAAATAATTCTAGATCCCAGAAAACCCAATGCCAGATAGCTGCCAGAAATAATAGACCCGACAGTACAATGTGTGCCACGGCAACACCTTCATAACTCCAAAGACCGGCATTAGTTACGGTCTCTCCCGTGATACTCCATCCCCCCCATGATTTTGTTATTCCCAACCGGGTCATGAAAGGTATAACAAACATACCTTGTCTCCACATTGGATCAAGAACGGGATCGGAAGGGTCGGAGACAGCTAATTCGTACAAAGCCATTGGACCTGCCCAACCAGCAACTAACGCAGTATGCATTAAATGTACGGCGATTAAACGACCAGGATCGTTCAGAACAACAGTATGGACACGATACCAAGGTAAACCCATGACGGTACCCCTTTCTCGAAGAGAATTCGACACTGTGTAACTTTTTTGCGTTCGTTCGTAAACTATTGACTGTATCGTTAGACCCTAAGTAATCATCCCGGAGGTCCACATTATTGGAATACTGATGGATTTTTTACCAATAGACATAGGCAGAAATATTCTAGCATTTCTGCGTTTGGGATCACAGCGCAGGGATTGGTCCCACTTTTGCTTGTGTATTTATTCCAATACGTGCTTCTCTCCATTCTGTGATATCATCGGAGTATAGCATATGCTTCATGCGTCTTCCTTATCCATTGATTAAGGTTTCACTATGATACGATGCATCGGTACTACCATACCCCCCATATACGTTTTTTAATCATGGAGTCGTACCTAGTCGATGGAGATAAAATATGCCTATTGGTGTTCCGAAAGTTCCTTTTCGCCTCCCTGGAGAAGAAGATGCTGTATGGATTGACGTATAACGCGACTCATTAAACATCTTAGTTATATGGAACCTATCCGTCACTATATCCGATTGCATTGTTCATCATTCACTCGAAATTGGCGAATGCCAAATAATCGAAAGCGTGGAGCGTGAGAGACGTATAAAAATCGTTAGAGATTGTTTGAATCTATGGTTAGTTCCGATAAACGAAAGATTTTTTGCTTCCCTCAGTTTCCCGATCAGTCACTATATATATATATAGGAGAGAAAGAGAGAAAGAATAGTTATAAAATTCTAATCATAAAATTATTAATTATTCGTTTATACGTACAAATAATAAATCGAGTAGAATTCTTTGTGGAGTAGAATACGAACCTAAAGATTTTAATCAAAAACTATTTCGTGAATGAGGGATTCTGTCATGCTAAGAAATGCTGCAACGGGTTTAGGAACGCGTTGAAATACTACGGCTGCGGATTCAGCAGAGAGCAGGATCAAGCAGAAATATGCAAGGAACTCTGAGTTTTTTGCGATGATTCAAGCTGTATGCGTTCATAAAACGCTTGTACAGTTTCGATAAGGAAGAAATAACAAATTCGTCTTAATCAATCGACTCTATCGAGAGAGATTACTCTTTCTGGGTCAACAAGTGGATGATGAAATAGCAAATCAACCCATTGGTATTACGATGTATCTTAATGGAGAGGATGAGAGTAAGGATATGTACTTGTACATAAACTCCCCGGGTGGTGCAGTTCTGGCCGGCATTTCGGTCTATGACGCTATGCAATTCGTAGTGCCTGATGTACACACAATTTGCATGGGGTTAGCAGCTTCAATGGGTTCTTTCATTCTAACCGGAGGAGAAATTACTAAACGTATAGCACTACCTCACGCTTTGTGCCAATGAGTTTTTCTCCGTGCCCATGTCCGCTCCGAGAGGAACGAGAATAACACGACATATTTCATACACGGATAACAAAAATTTTCAATATGAATCATATATTTTCTATGGGTTTATCTCAGCGTCATAAACTCATCTCGAAATTCGTATCGCGAATCTCGTTCCCAATGATTCGATAAAAAAACTTTGGAATTGTTAGTTAGATAGAGATGTGTCTCTCCGTTCCTCGCATAGCAACGGAACGATCTCGGTACCGTATAATGAGAAAGGATTGTTTTTGGATCAAACGCAACGAAACGTTCCGTTTCGAACCTATTACGGAGCTGTATGCATTGGAAAATGCACGTACAGTTCATTCATTTCGATCCGGATTCTCAACAAAACATTAAGATATTTTGACTTCTCAATAGGGTGATGATCCACCAACCAGCCAGTTCTTATTATGATGGACAAGCTGGAGAATGCATTATGGAGGCGGAAGAAGTTTTGAAACTTCGCGATTGTATAACCAAGGTTTATGTACAAAGAACAGGTAAACCTCTATGGGTTATTTCCGAAGATATGGAAAGAGATGTTTTTATGTCAGCAAAAGAAGCCAACGCTTACGGTATCGTCGACTCGGTTGCTGTGGAGAATGGTTCGGATCCCATAAGTAACTGAGAAAGAGTATTGCACGATAAAAAATTATTCTATTAAGGTTAGGTTTCATCCGAACCAAAAAATTATGCATACAAATCTGGATGCCTACTATTCAACAACTAATTAGAAATAAGAGACAACCGATTGAAAATAGAACCAAATCTCCCGCCCTTCGGGGATGCCCTCAACGTCGAGGCGTATGTACTAGAGTGTATGTGCGACTCGTTCCAATTAATAATTTTCGAATATTCGGGATCGTCATTGCAGGAGAAATCCCCTATATTAGAAAATAAAATACAGTATTTAATTTTTTTCTCATGAAATTTATAGTTCTTTTTGGTGCAAATCCAATCGACTCTATTTGAGATGGAAAGCGATTCCTCAATGGTAACGATTGATTATCCATCCATTAAGCGAGGAATATATTCGAAAGTTTTATACGATATCGATCGTATTGCCGCAATAACGGAATGGAATGGTCAGCTGTCCAGCCAACTTTTCAGCCACGTGCCGCTAATGCATGGGAGGGCTTCCTCCGCAAGGAAGATTCTATCCCTATGTTCCAGCGATGGAGAAGAGCTACTAATCGGAAACTGTACAAGCAACTGATATTACCTAGAAATCGGGAAAGAACTAGCTTCGGCATCTAGAAAGGACCTAGTCGTTGAAGGAGAAACTATAGAAACGAAGGAATTCGTGATTTTGCTCAGTCGGGGATCTTCCTTCCATTGAGAAGGTATCGAACCGGAAAGAATCATGTTTAGGAAGGTTATAGCAGCAAAAGCTTTTGGAATTTTTCTCCCATACACCAGGAATTCGCGGACACAATGATTTTTCATACCAGAATAAATAATGAGAGTATACACCAATGACTAGAGTTAAACGCGGTTACGTGGCACGAAAGCGTCGTAGGAATATTCTCGCGCTTGCATCAGGATCTCGGGGAACCCATTCAAAACTTTTTCGAACTGCTAACCAACAAGGAATGAGGGCGTTGGCATCATCTCATTACGATAGAGGTAAGAGAAAAAGAAGCATTCGACGTTTATGGATTGCTCGAATCAACGCAGCAGCACGAGACAATGGAATTCCTTATAACAAATTGATCCAGTATCTGTATCGTAATAAAATCATTTTGAATCGGAAAATGCTTGCCCAGATCGCGATATTCGATAAATTCTGCTTCTCCGCAATAGTAAGCAGAAAAGAATGAAAAAATATCAAGAGAACCTCTCCTAGTAAATTTACGAATTCACTTCGGGGAGGTTCCAATAAAAGAAATGTGCGGTACCACGGAATGACAGAATCGATTTTCGTTATTGAGAAAAGGTAATAGGGCTAAAACACGGGCTCGTTTGATCGCTACAGCCAATAAACGTTGCTGTTTTGAAGTCAGTCTATTCATTCGTCTGGATAGAATCTTCCCTTGTTCGCTAATGAACCGCCGAAGCAAACTTATATTTTTATAATCAATGAATTCGCCTGATCTAATTGCTAGGATACGCTTACGAGAAGATCCTCCGGATTTGTTCATAACTTAAACCTATAAACCTCTTAAATACTCTTTCATTTCTTTATCTCTTTGTGGATGGTGTGCCCACCGCAATAGCAACAAAATTTTTTCAATTCCAATCTAATCGGCGTATTCCGACGGTTCTTTTGGGTGGTATATCTATAAACACCTCGATTCCTTATTTTTCCATCGCTTCGAACACAACCGGTACATTCTAAATTGATTGTTATTCTTATTTCTTTACTCTTAGCCATAATTCTATCCAAAATTTCAGGTTCCTGAAACTCACTGAAAAAATATCGGTGAACACTAATGATCTATTAATCGAGTCGGATAACAAATCTATCCAATTCTTTCTTGAGCGATGAATCGCTTGCCACTAACTCTTATTTGGTTAACCCTGGAGATTCTAGACTTGGAATCTACCCCCCCCGTTTCGATCTTCAAAAGAGTGTTAAAACCAAAGCATCTGGGAAGAAACGATTGATTTCTATCAATAAACCGGCTAAGATTACGAACCACAGTGTAGCTGAAACGGGTGCTGTGGATAGATAAGTTTTTACATCCTGCATCACAAATTCTCCTTTCTTCTTTTCTTTCTCCCAGAGATAATCCGTCCCACTCATTAAATTATACGTGACATATGCTACGTTGCGTTAACAATCCCGATCCTCTTCTATGTGTTTTGCGAGAAGAAATAGATAGAATTACTGGTCGGAAAGAAGTAAAAGCGAGTACAATGATTACGTATGTAGTTGAGGGATGTAGCGCAGTTTGGTAGCGCGTTTGTTTTGGGTACAAAATGTCGCAGGTTCGAATCCTGTCATCCCTACCTTCACCGTGTCTATGCATGAAACGATGAAGAATGAAACAATTGACTAAACGCTCTTAGTTCAGTACGGTAGAACGCAGGTCTCCAAAACCTGATGTCGTAGGTTCGAATCCTACAGGGCGTGATTTATTGCCGCGGAAAATCTAAACCCCGACAAGTTTCTCAATTCAAAAATCTAATTGATCACCGCGTCGGTATTGTAAGTACGCTGTTACGAACAATCCAACCAGAGTTATCGGAATCAAACCTAGAACGATTCCAGATAAGAGAGCTTCAACCATTTCTTGCCTGCCTCCCCTCCATTGACTGGAGCAATATTCAATTGATAGATAGTTTTGGTTCGTTAATAATCCCGAATCAATTCTTGATAAATACAATGGGATTCTCATATTCTTTCAAACGATTTCTTTTTTTTTTTTTTCTTTATCTAAATGAGCTGCGCTTTGCTTAAACCGATAAATGAAACTAATGCCAAAATTAGAACCCCGATCAAGAAGAATAAGTAACTGAGTGTAGTGAGCATGAAGAACCTAATAACGATATGATACGCAACCCCCCCCCCACGAAGTCATTATACCAAATTTTTTTTCAATGGGGGGGAGGTGGGCCAAAACAACATTGTATTCCTACAACTATCAACTATTCCTCCCGGTTCGTACCACAAATAGATTCGTACTACAAAGTATATTAGAAGATATTAGATAATATTATGTATATTGCCACTCTCAATTTCTTATTCATCCCAAATCTATCTTGCTGCTTCAAAAGAACGTTAGGTATACTAGATTGGTATGCTTCGCAAATACCCTCGGTATGAAGTTGACAACCTGACGAGATTAGGGAAACAGAAATATTAGTAGATCTATCTCGATTCTATTCCTTCGTGGGATCGATCCCCCCTTGTCTTTACAAATATACACGGAGCTAACCATGTCTGGAAATACGGGAGAGCGTCCCTTTGCTGATATAATTACCAGTATCCGGTACTGGGTAATCCATAGCATTACTATACCTTCTTTATTCATTGCGGGTTGGTTATTCGTTAGCACAGGTTTAGCTTACGATGTGTTCGGAAGTCCTCGACCGAATGAGTATTTTACGGAGAATCGGCAAGAAGTTCCACTAATTACTGGCCGTTTCAATTCGTTGGAACAAATCAATGAATTTACTAAATCTTTTTAGGAGGGGGTTTTATTAATGACTATAGATAGAATCTATCCGATTTTTACAGTGAGGTGGTTAGCCGTTCATGGATTGGCTGTACCTACAGTTTTCTTCCTGGGAGCAATAGCAGCGATGCAGTTTATCCAACGATAAACTTTTGGAAAAAAAAATAATTAGGGCTATGACACAACCGAATCCGAATAAACAAAGTGTAGAATTGAATCGTACTAGCCTTTACTGGGGGTTGTTACTAATACTTGTACTCGCCGTTTTGTTTTCTAATCATTTCTTCAATTAAAGGGAAGAATTTTTTGCCTAATCTGAAGAAATGAATTATTCGCTATTTGTAATTGTCTATGCTTCGAGGTACGACCGTTCGATCAATAAATTTTCGAAAAGGAGTGAATTGAATGGCCAATACTACTGGAAGGATTCCTTTGTGGCTAATTGGTACTGTAGCTGGTATCCTCGTGATTGGCTTGGTGGGTATCTCTTTCTATGGCTCATACTCTGGATTGGGATCATCTTTATAGTGGAGAGATGAAGGTGAAAAGATTGTGAATGATGATACTCTATAATGGAATGGAACTTTACCCTTTATTGAAAAGGGTAAAGTTCTTTCTTCGATGAAGTTTCGAGCGCACTTCCGGAAATGAAAGCAAAATCGTTGGTTTTTCGATCTAGTGGAACCCCCTCCCCATAAACAGACGGGAGAACTTTTTTCCATAACAAACTATTCGAATCCAATTCCGATAGAATACAGATCTAGAAATTCATTTCGGACAATTGTACCTTTTCGAACTGTTTTTTCTTAAGCACCAGAAAAATCTGTGCTAGAGTTACTGATCCGAAAAACAACAGAAGACCTTGAATACGTAATGGGTCTTGAAGTACCACTTCCGCATCGCCTTGACCGAACCCGCCAACGTTTGGATTATTAGTTAAGGGTTGATCCATTTTCACAAATTCGCCTTCTGAAACAATAAGTTCTGGTCCCGATGGTACAACATCCAGCACTTCGTGACCATCTGATACATCATCAATTGCTATTTCATACCCACCTTTTTCTTTACGTATAATTCTGTTTGTTTTTCCTGTAATTGAAGCGTTATAGACTGTATTGTTACTTCTACTGCCATCGGGATAGATCTGGCCCCTTCCCCTATTCCCACCCACATAGATGGGATATTTCAAGAAATGGGCTTCTTTGTTGGTAGCTGGATCCGGTGAAAGGATCGGAAAAATTATTTCACTATACTTTTTCCCTGGAACGGGACCCACTACTAGAATATTCTTTCTGTACTCACTATAAGGTTGAAAAAAAAGGTTCCCTATTTTATTTTTCACTTCGGGTGGAATACGGTCGGGAAGGGCTAACTCGAAACCTTCTGGTAAAATAAGTACCGCTCCAACATTTAGGGAACCCTTTCTTCCATTAGCAAGTACTTGTTTCACTTGCAAGTCGTAAGGAATTCTAACAACCGCTTCGAACACCGTGTTTGGGAGAACAGATTGTGGAACTTCAATATCGACAGATTTTTTAGCCAAATGACAATTAGCGCATACGATACGTCCAGTGGCTTCTCGGGGATTGTCGTAACCTTGTTGCGCAAAAATCGGGTATGCCTGCGAAACAGATGACCGAATCGTTACATTTATAATAATCAATATGGAGATCGATCGGATTATCCATTTCATAATCAAGTTATTCAATTTTATTTTTTGCATGGTTCGATTATCTATTTCAAATAATTTTTAGGAGTGGAGGGAGCGATACGTCCACCTCTAATCGATCCGTAGTATTTGTCGCTGTACCGATAAGAAGAAAGGGATAGTTTTCCGAATTTGTGCCTATCCATCCAATAAAAAATTTTTTTGAGACGTTCTTGCATCGAACGAAGCCGGAAATACTCGGAATTTTTTATTCATTCATTGTATGATAGGTTGCCACAATGGAAGGGGATATACGATTTAGGTGACGAAAAATCAAGTATTTGAAGACTGTATCCGGAATAACTGGAAATGTTGAAACAAAGCAAGAAATTACGTGTTTATCGCGGATGAATCCGAGATGTTCCGAGCAAGAACTTATTGCGATTTCCCAACCATGGGGAGAATGGAATCCGATGCATAGATCAGTCAATAGAAGTATAAAAAAGGCTTTCATCGTATCGCTCAAACTATAGAACAATTCTTGAGCCCAAGCATTTAGAATAATTAGACGTTCCTTGCCTAGAATGAATAAACCGCTTAGGGTAATGAAATAAACAACGTCCGTCAATAAATGCAAAATGGTTTCGATACTATCGTTGTTGCAATCCCTGACCAATTCAATGGTTTGTCGATGTATTTCATTACTAAAATCTTGCGATTCGAACCCAAATGACGTGTTTGACACAACTTTTTCTAACCAAAACAGTTCTTCAATTTTCTGGAGTTTATCCAAAGCTTCTTCTTCCTGAAACGATGCAACAAAAATCTGAGATTGGTGGCTATTCCACCAATGATTGATCTGAGATTCTAGAAAACATTTTCGAAAAGAAATGGAAATTGCTAGTGGAATGAAAATTAGACACGCAATATATTGCAAAGAAGCTAATGCTTGATATTTTGCTAATCTGAACTCCCAAAGTACTAATGAATCCGATTGATCTATCAATTCTGCTCGGAATCTAGAGGAAGTACGCGTTATTGACCTTGGTAAAAGACCTATAGATTCGTAAGCTATTGCTGCTGATCCAGACTCTCTAGCTTTCGGTAAAAAATACTCAGCTTCACCCTTTTTATTGATGTATGAAGGAGAGTGAAACAGATAATAACGTTTCCATATATATAAATCATCCAGAGTTGCTTTGATCCAAGCCAATCTTCTATTTATTTCTTTAACTGATCCACTTGCATCTGCGAAAACCCAATCAGTTATGAAATCTTTTCCATGGTATTCACGCTTCTCGATTCCTTCCAAACACAAAAACTTCTGAAACTGATTCGGTATCGTGAATCTCAATAAATGAAACAATTTCATCAAGTACAAACCGATCCTGTATTTTGAGAGATTGGTATATATCACAAAAACGGAGTGGCTCGATTCTGTATCCGTGTAAAAAGCAATAGATCGCGAGAAACGTTTTGAACGAGAAAGCATATCTCCATACAAAAAGAAATCCTTCTTTATTTTTTGTATACTTTTGCTAGCCTTATAAGCTTTTTCCAAACAACAGTATGGAAAGATCCGCCAATAGTGTGAGTTCTTCATAAAAGCTACGTAGACCCAGCCGAAGGAATAGCATACATTATATATATATATATATATATATATATATATATATATAAATGTATATAAATGTATATAAATGTATATAAATGTATATAAATGTATATAAATGTATATACATTTATATACATTTATATACATTTATATACATTTATATACATTTATATACATTTATATACATTTATATACATTTATATACATTTATATACATTTATATACATTTATTCATTCACACCCTTACTCTCTTTGTTCTTGTGCTATTCCTCAGTCAAGGGATTGATCCCTAGTCAAAAGATTGATAGAATCCGCTTCAGACACCCTCGATAGAAATTTTGAGAAAACGAGCTAATCCAGCTGCTTCATCTTCCATTTCCCTCAATGTTGAATATTCTTCACTACGGCTCAAAGGAATATCTTGCTGATTCTTCATTCTTATGCAAATGACTCTATTAGATATAAACCCTTCTCGGATCTCCATACGTATCGCTTGGATATCTTTGATGAAGAATTCAACAGAAATGCGACGATTTGTTCCGGGAAATCCCCAACGAAAGAGGGTAAATATGCCTTCCTTTTTGTCGAATTCGTTGTAACCACTACCCACATTCCACCAAATAGTACACCACAAGTAGAAACTGATGCAGAAACCTGCTATACCGTAGAAGAGCATGACGAGCCCTTGCGGAACGAATAAGATTTGTTCAGCTGATAAAAGAGGTATCAGATCCTCCCGCAAGTAACTGGAAATTCCCACCGTAGAAAAACTCAACGCACCGAGTAAGAGGATCGAAGCCCAACAGAAATTACTGAACCTCCGGGATCCTGTTACAAAATCTATCCGAATATCTCCAACTTGTGAGTTCGTAACGGGACAGAATCTCCTAGAAATGATTGAATAATACTAAGTCTTGTAAAAGAGTTTCTAACCGGTCTCGGAACCGATCGAAAAAGCAAATACTGGAAGGTAGAGAAGGGAATAATATCGTATGTATTATATATACATATCCTCTCCCTTCCCTTTTTTTTTCCTTTATCAGAATCAATTGCTGCTATTATTTCTTAGCGAGAAATTCCTCTACGAAATCTCATCCCGTTCAATATATATGAACAAAGAAGCCATCGTAATGGCTGGAAAGACTAAACCCACTAATGGTACGAAAATGGAGGGTAAATAAGAAGCTGTCATGAGAACCGGGGAAGTTTTATCGCAGAAGAAAAAAATAAACATAATATATATTATATTTTACCTGAAATTGAATCAAATAAGAATTTTTATCTAGTTTTAATGAAAGATATATTGCTTCTATCAAATATTTTCGATCGAGAAAACCCCGCACGGCCATTAACGGACAGAGCTCGAATGACAGAGAAACGAGAAATGTGTTCGATTCATCGATTCGATTCTTTATTTCATTCAAGAAATAATTGCTCTTTGCAAGGAGCCGAATCGTATAGCTCAAAGATTTCACCTAGAACACCTTTTAACAGATTCCGTGGGACGATCAAGTCGAGCAAACCATGATCAAACGAAGATTCTGCAACTTGAAAACCGTCAGGTATTTTTTGACGTAAGGTTTGCTCGATTACACGTTTACCGGCAAATGCAATATAAGCTTTAGGCTCGGCAATGATGATATCCCCTAACATACCAAAACTTGCGGTGACTCCGCCTGTTGTGGGATACGTAAGAACAGCTACATACGGTAATTTATTTCGTGCCTGATGAATTTGCGAAACCGGAGAAATTTTAGCCGTTTGCATCGAACTCAATGTTCCTTCTTGCATGCGCGCCCCCCCCGAAGAACATACTATTATTAATGGCATCGATTTTGTAGTAGCATATTCAACGAGACGAGTAATTTTCTCACCTACTACGGATCCCATACTACCCCCCATGAATTGGAAATCCATAACTCCGAGTGCAATGGGAATACCATTTAATTTACCTATACCTGTTTGAATGGCATCAGTTAAACCCGTTCGTTTTTGATAAAATGCGATCCGATTTTTGTGAGAATCTTCGTCAGAAAATTTCAGAACGTCTCGAGCAGTCATATTTTCATCCATTGGGTACCAAGTTCCACGATCGGTTAGGAGTTCTATTCTTTCCGTACTGCTCATTTGTAAATGGTATCCGCATCCTTCGCAAATTCGTTTGTTTTGTCTCAAAAACCTAACATATAACATATTTTCACAGTTGTCGCATCTAGTCCATAAACCTTTAGTGGTATCGATCCTGATATACCTATCTTTTTCTCGTTCACTGAATATATATCCTTTCGTAGCTTTTTCGATGAAGGCTCCGATCAACCCGCCGAATCTTCGTTTATCTTCGAACCAATTCATTAAAGACGTGAGAGACTCTCCTTTTTCAAAAAAATGATTACGCAATACCAGTAAAAACGAGGGTATTACTACCGTTTCGCTGCTGCGGGCACCGTTGCTACGGCCATCGACGATACTGCCACCGGCACTATGTATTGCTATAACTATCGGCATCGACGATCCCTACACAAATCAGAAGAAGTATCAGAAAATACTTAATATGAAGTAAAATCCTTGGGTTCTACCATTTCTTATTGAGTTAGGAAATCAAAAAAATGTAGATTTCGATTAACCGATTCAATAATGGGATAGAATTGTATGTTACACAAAAAGTTTGAATATCCGCGAGAAAGAAAAAAAAAAAAAAGTGGGAGGGGGGTTAGAAGGGATTCGAACCCTTGACCTTATGGTTCGGAACCATGAACTCTAATCCACTGAGCTACAAACCCTTAGTGCAAGAAGTTTCTTTACGTGATACGATTCTCCCTCCCCGAAGGGGAGGGAGGAGGAATAAAGAAAAAAATTACAGAGTATCTATCGTTTCATACTCGAATTTTATTTCTTTCCAAACTTCGCAAGCAGCAGCCAAATCAGGACTCCATTTAGCGGCTTCGCGAATAACTTCGTTACCCTCGCGAGCAAGGTCACGGCCCTCATTGCGTGCTTGCACGCAAGCTTCTAGAGCAACTCGGTTAGCAACAGCACCAGGTGCATTCCCCCAAGGGTGTCCCAAGGTTCCACCACCAAATTGTAGCACGGAATCGTCCCCAAAAATTTCGGTTAAAGCAGGCATGTGCCAAACATGAATACCTCCAGATGCTACAGGTAAAACACCTGGTAAGGATACCCAATCTTGTGTGAAATAAATACCGCGACTTCTATCTTTCTTTATATAATCATCACGGAGTGAATCTACGAAGCCCAAAGTAACTTCGCGTTCTCCTTCGAGTTTACCCACAACAGTACCGGCATGAATATGGTCTCCGCCAGATAAACGCAATGCTTTTGCTAATACACGAAAATGCATACCGTGATTTTTTTGTCTATCAATAACCGCATGCATTGCGCGATGAATGTGAAGGAGTAAACCATTGTCTCGGCAATAAAGGGCTAAACTGGTATTTGCAGTGAAACCTCCCGTAAGGTAGTCATGCATGATAATCGGTACGCCCAACTCTCTAGCACACGCTGCTCTTTTCAACATCTCTTCGGATGTACCCGCAGTAGCATTTAAATAATGTCCTTTTATTTCGCCAGTTTCGGCCTGGGATTTGAAAATCGCTTCTGCCACAAACAAGAAGCGATCCCTCCAACGCATAAATGGTTGGGAATTCACATTTTCATCATCTTTCGTGAAATCCAAACCACCGCGGAGACATTCGTATACAGCTCTACCATAATTTTTGGCGGATAAACCTAGTTTCGGTTTGATGGTGCATCCCAATAGGGGACGACCGTATTTATTCAATTTATCTCTCTCAACTTGTATACCATGGGGTGGACCTTGGAAAGTCTTTACGTAAGCTGGAGGGATCCGCAGATCTTCGAGACGTAAAGCTCTTAAAGCTTTGAATCCAAACACATTACCTACAATAGAAGTGAACAAATTCGTTACGGAACCTTCTTCGAACAAATCTAGAGGATAAGCTACATAAGCAATATATTGGTTCTCCTCTCCGGCAACGGGTTCGATATCATAGCATCGACCTTTGTAACGATCAAGACTCGTAAGTCCGTCGGTCCAAACTGTGGTCCATGTGCCAGTTGAAGATTCAGCAGCTACTGCTGCTCCTGCTTCTTCCGGTGGTACCCCAGGCTGAGGAGTCATACGAAAAGCTGCCAAAATATCTGTTTCCTTGGTCTCATAATTGGGAGTGTAATAGGTTAATCTATAGTCTTTAACACCAGCTTTAAATCCAACACCTGCTTTAGTCTCCGTTTGTGGTGACATGAGTCCCTCCCTACGAATCAATTTATACTCTGGTAAGGATAAGGTCTGCTCGATGAGGGGATTATTCCGCGAGGATGCCACGCCCATAAAGAAGTTCATTTAATATTTTAGGTAGAGGCACTCTCCCAGCAATAAAACATTATCATTCTATATCGTTTCTCGTATGTAATGCAACCCGGAAATCTATGCGCATACATCTATCCGGATTTATCCATCCTTTCATATATTTATTTATCTCTTCTTCATACATCCCACAATTTATATATTTATCATTTATCATTTATCCGCAACGTTTATCCATATGTATAGATAAAAGCGTAGATAAACGCATAGATATTTTTTTTTTTTTTTTATCTTACAGATTGACCTGGAGAGATTTACAGTGTATAGATTCATTACACATTCGTGTTACGCGCAATCAAACCACAAATTTGGCGGAGCTGCTTTGTTCCATTCCGAAATGAAACGGATGCAACCCATTTCGTTTTGGTGGAATGGGATCGAGACGGGTGCGGAGGATACCTATCCATCGATAGATAGAAGGATAGAAAATTCCACCACTTGCTTAGTTTCTGGTGGGTTTTTCCCCCTTCCGAGCGAGTAGGAAAGAGAATGAATCAAAGTTTTATGGAACAACAGGAATCCATAAAGGATATTTGTATATCCCATTCCAAAATGTTCACTATTAATTGATTATCCCAATACGAAACTTTCTCGTTACAATTTAAGTATAATCAATTTCTTCAAAAATTCTACGAGAACGAATCTTCTATTTCTTGGAGCTTCTACATTTATTGCTAGAAATGTGGGAAGTATTACCCAAATTATCGGTCCAGTTCTTGATGCGGCTTTTCCACCAGGCAAAATGCCCAATATTTATAATTCTTTAGTTGTTCAGGGTCGAAACCCAGCAGGTCAAGAAATTAATGTCACTTGCGAAGTCCAGCAATTATTGGGAAACAATAAAGTCAGAGCCGTTGCTATGAGTGCTACAGATGGTTCAATGAGAGGAATGAGAGTTATTGATACCGGAGCCCCTCTGAGTGTTCCTGTTGGTGAAACAACTCTTGGAAGAATTTTCAATGTTCTAGGGGAACCTGTTGATGATTTAGGTCCCGTGGATACTGGTATGACATTCCCTATTCATAGATCCGCTCCTGCTTCTATTCAACTAGATACCAAATTATCTATTTTTGAAACAGGAATCAAGGTTGTGGATCTTTTAGCCCCTTATCGCCGCGGGGGCAAAATCGGATTATTCGGAGGAGCCGGGGTCGGAAAAACAGTACTTATTATGGAACTAATCAATAATATTGCTAAAGCTCATGGAGGTGTATCTGTATTCGGTGGCGTAGGGGAACGCACTCGTGAGGGGAACGACCTTTACATGGAGATGAAAGAATCTAAAGTAATTAATGAACAGAACATTTCGGAATCGAAAGTAGCTCCAGTATACGGTCAAATGAATGAACCACCAGGCGCTCGTATGAGGGTTGGTTCAACAGCTCTAACCATGGCGGAATACTTCCGAGATGTCAATAAACAGGATGTGCTTCTGTTTATTGATAATATCTTCCGCTTCGTTCAAGCAGGGTCAGAAGTTTCTGCTTTATTGGGAAGGATGCCATCTGCTGTCGGTTATCAACCAACCTTAAGCACGGAAATGGGTACTTTGCAGGAAAGGATTACTTCCACAAAAGAGGGATCCATAACTTCTATTCAAGCTGTTTATGTACCCGCAGATGATTTGACCGATCCCGCACCTGCTACGACTTTTGCGCACCTGGATGCGACTACCGTGCTATCGAGGGGGTTAGCTGCTAAAGGGATTTACCCTGCCGTAGATCCTTTGGATTCAACGTCTACGATGCTTCAACCTTGGATCGTAGGCGAGGAACATTACGAAACCGCGCAAGGAGTGAAGCAAACGTTGCAACGGTATAAAGAATTGCAAGATATTATAGCCATTCTGGGATTGGACGAATTGTCTGAAGATGATCGTTTAACAGTGGCGAGAGCGCGTAAGATTGAGAGATTTCTGTCCCAACCTTTCTTCGTAGCAGAAGTATCTACAGGTTCCCCAGGTAAATATGTGAGTCTCCGAGAAACGATAAAGGGTTTTCAAATGATTCTTTCTGGAGAGTTGGACAGTCTTCCCGAACAAGCTTTTCATTTAGTAGGAAACATCGATGAAGCTACTGCGAAAGCCGCTACTTTGCAAATGGGGGGTTAAGACGAATGACGCTGAATCTTCGCGTAATGGCACCCAATCGAATTGTTTGGAATTCTGAAGTTCAAGAGATTATTCTATCAACAAATAGCGGGCAAATCGGTATATTACCCAATCATGCTCCTCTCCTAACCGCTTTGGACATAGGAATTATAAAAATACGTCTTGGGAAACAATGGTCTACTATGGCATTAATGGGTGGTTTCGCTATGATAGAAAATAACCGAACGACTATTCTGGTTAATGAAGCTGAAAAAGCTATTGAGATAGATCCTCGGGAAGCTCAAGAAGCTTTTGGTAAAGCTGAAACCGATCTAGCCCGAGCGGAAGGTAAGAAACGAATCATTGAAGCTAATCTGTCTATGAAAAGAGCCAAAGCAAGACTAGAAGCGATTAACGCTGATACTTCGAATATTTCCAATTAGAAAATCTAGTGGATATACACGTATTAGATGCCATTGAAAGATTGGTGGCATCTAATACGAAGTACCTACTATTGGATTTGAACCAATGACTCTCGCCGTATGAAAGCGACACTCTAACCGCTGAGTTAAGCAGGTTATGTTTTCAATACACAATTATACCGATATGAAACGGAAGCTTTCAACACCAAATAATCGGGGGGGGACATGAGGCCGCACCCAATGATTGGTAATCATTAGCACTCTTGACAAAGGTCGTACAAAAATCTATAATTCATTTGTTTGATCATAGGGCTATAGCTCAGTGGTAGAGCGCCTCGTTTACACGTGCGCCAATGATTATCGAAGAGATTTTCGAGATTCTCGACTCACGGTTAAACCAATTCTGTGAAACATAAGTATTAGTGTCTTACTCTTCGATCTTGGAGGAAAATAGCTCGACACGAAAAGATTCAAGTTCTTGTACTTGAGATTCGGCTGAAATCGATATGGTTAATTCTTCATTCTTCTAATGGCATCGCATGATGAGAATATTACGAGGACCTCCAGATATTCTTTTTCTCGCTACACGAACTTTAAGGTGTATAGGGTCTCGTACGAAATAGGCGATAGAAACTCCTTCTCGAGTAGATCCATGTATGAAAAAGAACAAACCTAAGTCGGTATTCCTTTCTATCTTTTTCGAAAAACCTTGGGATCGCTTTATGCTTAGCTTAAAGCGCACGGAACCATCTTATTATTCTCGGCAGGAAAAGGATGGTCGAATAACTGAACCCAGTATTAGTTATTGGCTGAGCCCAATGCATAAGAAAGAAGTGCATGTTGGGTTCTTGAGACGGTTCATAAAGAGCAATTATTTTGTTTCGAACTGTTTCACCGAGAATGTCTACGGTTCGAATCCGTATAGCCCTAATAGATTCACTGAATAGATTTCCCAGAGCTTGGTCGGGTTCGGCGAATGAATGAGCAAGGGAAAAGAAGCGATTCCCGAAACTCCAACCGATACGGGATTAGTAAATTGTAACGAGTGAACGTTTGGAACCGGCAGCAGAAGCAAAGCGTTGTTAATTGTAAGGATCCTGCTCAGTTTTTCGGTAGGACTCCTAGAGTTCACCCCGAGCATAAGTTGTAATAGCTTCGGACTTACCGTTTCAAAAAATGGAGGGGGGGGAGCACCCCCCCAGTCCTATCACCTCATTGTTACTTTATCACATTCCGTTGCCACTACATAACAATATCGGGTCATATGAGGATCGGGGTGCATCGAACCATTGACTTTTTTTTCGAAAGGAGAGCCATGATGTTTCAATCCCAGAAATATGAATATTTATGGATATTTCTACTACTAATTGGTTTCCTTTCTCTAATAATTTATTCGATCTTGAAATTCATCGCTCGTGAAAATAAGGGACCGGAGAAACTTACTAGTTATGAATCGGGTATAGAACCTATAGGAGAGGCTTGTATTCAGTTCCAAATTCGTTACTATATGTTCGCTTTGGTTTTCGTTGTTTTCGACGTAGAAACGGTTTTCCTCTACCCGTGGGCTATGGGCTTTTATGATCTTGGAATCCTATCCTTCGTCGAAGCCTTAATCTTCATCCTCATTTTGATCGTTGGTCTAGTGTATGCATGGCGAAAAGGAGCATTGGAATGGTCTTAAATTCTAAAAATTTTCTTTGCGATAATGATTGTAAGAATGGGTTTGGTAAAGATATTGTAAACGATACAGCTCTTTCTAACGAAACCGTTACAAATTCCATTATTTTAACAACTTTTAATGATTTTTCGAATCGGGCTAGACTTTCCAGTTTATGGCCGCTTCTCTACGGTACGAGTTGTTGCTTCATCGAATTCGCCTCACTAATTGGCTCACGGTTCGATTTCGATCGCTACGGTTTAGTTCCCAGGTCTAGTCCCAGACAAGCCGATCTTATTGTAACAGCTGGTACCGTAACGATGAAAATGGCTCCTTCCTTGGTTAGACTCTATGAGCAAATGCCCGAACCGAAATATGTTATTGCAATGGGAGCATGCACAATAACCGGAGGTATGTTCAGTGTAGATTCTTACACTACGGTTCGTGGAATAGATAAATCAATTCCTGTTGATATTTATTTGCCTGGGTGTCCGCCTAAGCCAGAGGCTATTATAGATGCTGTAATAAAACTTCGTAAAAAGATCGCACAAGAGATGTATGGCGACGAGAAGAGAATGAAACAAGGTAGGAGATATTTCACCATGAATCACCGATTCGATATATTCGCAACCTCTGATGCCATTGGATTCAATCGACAATTATCGAAGCGATTCCTTCGATTCGAGGAAATCCCGGAGAGATTCTTGTTAGACAACGGACGGGTCAAATCCAAAGTTTTGGTACCGGTAATTCCGAAGGAATAAGTTCAGGAAAAAGAATATATATATATATACATATGATATGCTGAAAATTTCATCGGGAGATAATAAGATACAAGGACGACTATCCATTTGGTTGATCAAGCGTGGCTTAGTTCATAGAATTTTAGGCTTTGATTATCAGGGTGTGGAGACTATACAAATAAGATCTAGAGATTGGCCTTTCTTAGCTGTTTCTCTATATGTTTATGGTTTCAATTATCTGCGTTCTCAATGCGCATACGATGCTGAACCAGGCGGCTTACTAGCCAGTGTATATCATTTCGTGAAAGTACACGACAATGCGGATCAGCCCGAAGAAATATGTATCAAAATCTTTGTATCTAGAGAAAATCCAAAAATTCCGTCCGTTTTTTGGGTATGGAAAAGTGCTGATCTTCAAGAACGGGAATCTTACGATATGTTTGGAATTATTTATGAAAATCATCCGTATCTCAAACGCATTTTGATGCCTGATAGTTGGATGGGTTGGCCTTTGCGCAAAGACTATATCGTGCCCGATTTTTACGAGTTGCAGGATTCGTACCAATAGAGAATTGCAGGATTTGTACCAATGGGGTTAGAATTTAGAATGATTTAGAAATAGAAACTTAGAATATATATATATATATATATATAATTTATTTGAAATTTATTTGGGGGGGGCAGATACGGCGTGTTATGCCAGAAACCAGATTCGAACTGGTGACACGAGGATTTTCAGTCCTCTGCTCTACCGACTGAGCTATCCCGGCAATTATAACCGCCGCGAGTTTAGCATGAGAATAATAATTGTGTCAATGCGTTCTTATGTTACGTACCTGCATCTCGGTGAAAAGGAGTGATTCGAAATCGAAAGATGTTTTAATTCTTATGGGGGTAGAGGGATTCGAACCCTCACGGTCTATAAAGCCAACGGATTTTCTTTCTACTGCGATTTGCATCGCTGCTAAACTTAGCTCGTAAAAACGGACTCTCTCTTCATCCATTATCATCTTTTACTGAAGGGTGGCAATCAGTAATAACCACATAAATATTTACTTCCTCTACTTTTGCCAATTTTCTTGTGCGTGGAGCGGATTGCGAAATATCAGAAAGAAAAAAAATTGGATAGTTTCCTTTGAGTCTCTGCACCTATTTCATAATGAATTCGGCTCAGGATTACCTAATAAGTTCTTATCTTTCAACCTAGGGTTCCCTGAATGTGGAAACAATCACTTAATGGATTTCTCCACCAAAGCTCGATCGGATCAAGTCCGTAGCGTCTACCGATTTCGCCATACCCCCCGTTTTATCCTGCTCGTAACTGACGAAATCAGAAACGATACTTTACTCTTATTGGAACAAATTATAATTCTTTTCCTATTCTTATGCAATACTTTCGCGAATTGCGAATCATCCGAACGAAAAATTTGTGGTTGTTTTTCTTCATCCGACCGATAAGTACAATCGGTGAATAAAATTAGATACATTACTGGATGAAATTATCTCTGTATGTTATGAATAGAAGTATACTCAAATATCCTGTATATTTCTTACGTCTCGGAGCCTGTTTAGCTCAGAGGTCAGAGCACCGCACTTGTAATGCGATGGTCATCGGTTCGACTCCGATAGCGGGCTTGGTTATTCCCTCGATTGGTCTCGAAGATTCGTTGGTGGACAATAGCAGCGGGAAAAAGGATTTGTATTCATAAAAGAATAGTTGTTCGATCTTTCATTTCATTCCTTTGCTGACCCCATTGTGCTATAGTTCTTCAACCGCTGAGTCTGCGGAGATACCCAAAAATTTATACGTTTAATATTCCATGCCATTTCTTTCACCATCAATGTAACATCAAGGAGTTCCTACGTCCCGTTATCGAGGACCTCGTGTGAAAATAATACGTCGCCTGGGGACTTTGCCGGGTCTAAGTAATGGAATGCTCAAATCGGGATCTGGCTATACCGATCAATCAACAGCTAATAGAAAAATTACTCAGTATCGTATTCGATTAGAGGAAAAACAGAAATTACGGTTTCATTATGGATTGACGGAGAGACAATTGTTGAAATATGTTCGTATCGCCAGAAGGGCAAAAGGCTCGACAGGTCAAATACTACTACAGTTGCTCGAAATGCGTTTGGATAATATAGTTTTTCGTTTGGGTATGGCTCCAACAATTCCTGGAGCGAGGCAATTGGTTAATCATAGGCATATTGTTATAAATGATGGTACGGTCGATATCCCGAGTTATAGTTGCAAACCCAGAGATGTTATTACTATAAGGGATCGGAAAGAGTCTCGATCAATAATTGCTAGGAATATGGATATTTATCAGAGACGAGTAATACCGAATCATTTAACTTTGGATTCGACGCATTTCCGTGGATCGATCAATCAAGTGATTGATCGTGAATGGATTGATTTAGAAATTAACGAACTCCTAATTGTGGAATATTACTCCCGCCAAGTTTAAAGTGTTAAAGTGCAATAATATATATATATATATATATATATATATCTCTCGAATCGATTGAAATTGTTTCCGCCCGACAACTCCATTATCAAGCGTAGGTGACGTCATCGGATAAAGATTGGAATTGTTTCGTGTATGTATAGGTAACGAAACGGATAAGGAAAGAGAGGGATTCGAACCCTCGGTAAGCTATAGCTTACGTAGCATTTCCAATGCTACATCTTAAACCACTCAACCATCTTTCCAACAGTATCTACTCAATATTGTAATCTATAGGTTCATGTTGCCGCAACCAACAAACCATCGCAATAATATAGATAGAATGAATAATTATACTATCAGAGCAATCACTTGAATCGGACGAGAGAATGGACTTCAATAAAAAGCTTTTGCGTGTGTGTTGCAAAAACTTCTTCCACGACACCGAAAAATTTTTAGTGGTTTTATTCTCGAAAGAAGGGAATCATATAATTTCAATGAATTCATGACTAACTATGCCTAGATCTCAAAAGAATGATAATTTTATCGATAAAACTTTTACAATTGTTGCCGATATCTTGCTGCAGATTATTCCAACGACACAGAGAGAGAAAGAGGCATTTACTTATTATAGAGATGGTGCGATTCGAGTTCGAACCCCAGGATTGATTCAATGATGTATAATATTTCCAGGATTTTCCAACAAATACTTATGCTTAGTGAAGGTGAATTCATCAAGAAATAATTCCTTCCGTTGAGTACCCTCGATTGACGTAGCCTTAAATACTAGATTATAGTATTGAGCGATTAGGTAAAACCTAGTGATATGGAAACTACCCGAACTTCTATATATGGGCATACATACGGTGGGAAGCGCTACGTGCAGGAATCGACAGCACAAAAGCTTCGTCATGATCCGCTCGATCCACTACCAAATATATGGTTAGGTAAACAAATGTCCATCTTGTTTGTCTTTTGGGTACCCGTAAAACCATCGAAGATTGTCGGGGTAGCTACCCCCCCCACGGTACGGGACATTAAGAACGAAGAAACCATGAAAGGTTCTATTCCTGATGAAATGGGTTAACCACCCACTGGAACGAATCCTTGCATAGGAAAGGATGGTTAGGTATTTTCCTATAAAGACACTAGCTCGAATAGTTTATGGTTGGGTGGACCATCCCGTATTATTGTGAATGGTACCCCCCCCCTCCAAAACACTATGGAGGAGCCGTATGAAGTTCAAATTTCATGTACAGTTCTGAAACGGAGTCCGTTAATGTGCGACCGACCGTAACGAATGTCAGCTCAATCCGAAGGAGAATATGCGGAGGCTTTACAAAATTATTATGAAGCGATGCGCTTGGAGATCGATCCATATGATCGAAGCTATATACTTTACAATACAGGTCTAATCCATACGAGTAACGGGGAGCATGCCAAAGCTTTGGAATATTACTTTCAAGCATTGGAGCGGAACCCATCTTTGCCTCAAGCTTTTAATAATATGGCTGTGATCTGTCATCACGTGCGACTATCTATATTATAGAGTATGCTAGTTGGAATAAACTATCCGGAGATTTCATCGGGGTTATCTACATACTAATAATGGGATAGGGATTCTTCCAGAGCTGTAGAATGGAATCGTGGGAACCCAACCATGAGTAAACCCAAAAACTCTATGGATAATTGAATGAACCGAGGGAAAGCATCATAAAGATCAATTATTGAAAATTCTGGGTCGATACAATGAAATTCTGTTGATTAACAAAAATGAATCAATTCCTGTAATTAGGATTGATCGATTGATTAAACAGTGGTGTAGGATCAGATCCTAAGGGGGGTATTAATAGATTGAATTCATTGGATATTCAAGAGATACAAAATTTCTATAATATTTGTTAAGATAGTTACTGTCGGATAGATTTTCATTCTATGAATTTCTCTTAAACAGTGGGAGAAAAGATTGGTTCGTCCTTTTCGTAAAAGCACGAAACATAAACTTAGTTCATTAATCTTTCTTTGATCATTTCTCGGAAATCAACAGTTGACTGAATGAACGAAGAATCATTATTCGAGCCGTATGAGGTGGGAAACCCCCAAGTACGGTTCTATGGGAGGGAATACCTTTCATTTAGCCCATCCCGACCGGGGAGAACAAGCCATTCAACAAGGAGATATAGAAGCTTCTGAAACTTGGTTCGATCAAGCTGCTGATTATTGGAAACAAGCGATACTACTTGCTCCCAGTAATTACATCGAAGCCTATAATCGGTTAAGAATGACGGGACGTTTCCAGTAATCTCGCGACGTAATTTCCGATCCTTTCTTCCATTGTCTCAATGACCCTTTGAAGGGTTGCTGAAACAGTGGGAGAAAAAATTGAAAATTGCGCAAGATTTAATGAATGGGATTTACACCCAGCTGCTACTATTACTGATGCGAATATTCCGATCCATTACTCTACGAAATCATTTACGGTCCATTAAGCACCTCGAAATTGTGTAATAATAAATTCGGAGACCTACCTAGGTAATTTCTGTATTATAGTTGCTCCAGTTCCAAACTGAGAAAGAGATTGAAGAGTTCAAAAAACATCTATCTCTCGGAAGTTCACCAATTATTACTGGTGGGTTTTTCTCACGCCTCGTCTGAAGAGAGGAGAACCTCGATGACTATTCGTTCACAGGAACCAGAAGTCAAGATTGTGGTGGAAAAGGATCCCGTAAAGACCTCTTTTGAAAAATGGGCCAAACCCGGACATTTCTCAAGAACTCTAGCAAAAGGTCCTGACACTACCACTTGGATTTGGAATTTGCATGCTGATGCTCATGATTTCGATAGCCATACCAATGATTTGGAAGAAATTTCTCGCAAAGTTTTTAGTGCTCACTTTGGGCAACTAGCAATCATTTTTATTTGGCTAAGTGGTATGTATTTTCATGGCGCCCGTTTTTCTAACTACGAAGCATGGCTGGGTGATCCAACCCATATAAAACCTAGCGCCCAAGTTGTTTGGCCGATAGTAGGTCAGGAAATTCTAAATGGAGATGTTGGTGGAGGTTTCCAAGGGATACAAATAACCTCCGGCTTTTTTCAGCTCTGGCGAGCAGCTGGAGTGACCAGTGAGTTACAACTCTATTCCACCGCAATTGGTGGATTGGTTTTCGCAGCACTAATGCTTTTCGCCGGATGGTTCCACTACCACAAGGCTGCTCCTAAATTGGCTTGGTTCCAAGATGTTGAATCTATGCTAAATCATCATTTAGCGGGACTGTTAGGATTGGGCTCCCTCTCCTGGGCTGGACACCAGGTACATGTTTCTTTACCGATTAATCAACTTCTAGATGCTGGAGTAGATCCGAAAGAAATACCTCTTCCTCATGAATTTATTCTAAATCGTGATCTTTTGGCCGAACTCTACCCTAGTTTCGCAAAAGGATTAATTCCATTCTTTACCTTAAACTGGTCGGAATATTCAGATTTCTTAACTTTTCGTGGGGGGTTAAATCCAGTTACTGGGGGGTTGTGGTTGACCGATACCGCACACCATCACTTAGCAATTGCGGTTCTTTTCTTAGTTGCTGGTCATATGTATAGAACCAATTGGGGTATTGGTCATAGCTTCAAAGAAATTCTAGAAGCACACAAAGGACCATTCACCGGAGAGGGACATAAAGGTCTTTACGAGATTCTAACAACTTCGTGGCATGCCCAATTGGCTCTGAATCTAGCGATGCTAGGTTCACTAACCATAATCGTAGCCCATCACATGTATTCGATGCCTCCTTACCCATATTTGGCTACTGACTATGGTACTCAACTTTCCCTCTTCACACATCACATGTGGATCGGTGGTTTCTTAATAGTTGGAGCCGCCGCGCACGCAGCTATTTTCTTGGTAAGGGATTACGATCCAACCACTCAATACAATAATCTATTAGACCGCGTTCTTCGGCATCGTGATGCGATAATATCACACCTCAATTGGGTGTGTATCTTCTTGGGATTCCATAGCTTCGGATTATATATTCATAATGATACGATGAGCGCTCTGGGACGTCCTCAAGATATGTTTTCAGATACTGCTATACAATTACAACCCGTTTTTGCTCAGTGGATACAAAACACTCATGCTTTAGCACCAAATTTGACTGCTCCTAATGCTTCGGCAAGTACCAGTTTAACTTGGGGAGGTAGTGATGCAATTGCTGTAGGTGGCAAAGTGGCTCTGCTACCAATTCCATTAGGAACTGCGGATTTCTTAGTGCACCATATCCATGCATTTACGATTCATGTAACCGTTTTGATCTTACTAAAAGGTGTCTTATTTGCTCGCAGTTCCCGCCTGATACCGGATAAAGCTAATCTCGGTTTTCGTTTTCCTTGCGATGGACCCGGTAGGGGCGGAACCTGCCAAGTATCTGCATGGGATCATGTCTTTCTGGGTTTATTTTGGATGTATAATGCAATCTCCGTCGTTATTTTCCATTTCAGCTGGAAAATGCAATCCGACGTTTGGGGTAGCATAAACGAGCAAGGGATTGTTACTCATATTACTGGAGGAAATTTTGCGCAAAGTTCAATCACTATTAATGGTTGGCTCCGCGATTTTCTGTGGGCACAAGCCTCCCAAGTGATTCAGTCCTATGGTTCTTCTCTATCTGCTTATGGTCTATCGTTCCTGGGTGCCCACTTCGTCTGGGCTTTCAGTCTAATGTTTCTATTCAGTGGTCGCGGGTATTGGCAAGAGCTTATTGAATCTATCGTTTGGGCTCACAACAAATTAAAAGTTGCTCCTGCTATCCAGCCCAGAGCCTTGAGTATTATACAAGGCCGTGCTGTAGGAGTAGCTCATTACCTTCTAGGTGGAATCGCCACAACGTGGGCATTTTTCCTAGCAAGAATTATTGCAGTAGGATAAGGGCTAAGGAGGATTCGAAAAGCATTATGGCATCAAGATTTCCAAAATTCAGCCAGGGCCTATCTCAAGACCCAACCACTCGTCGCATTTGGTTCGGTATCGCTACCGCGCATGACTTCGAAAGCCATGATGATATAACGGAAGAACGTCTTTATCAAAAGGTTTTTGCTTCCCATTTCGGTCAATTAGCAATCATTTTCTTGTGGACCTCTGGTAATTCATTCCATGTTGCTTGGCAAGGCAATTTCGAAGCGTGGGTGCAAGATCCTTTACATGTAAGACCAATCGCTCATGCCATTTGGGACCCTCACTTCGGTCAATCTGCAGTTGAAGCTTTCACTCGAGGGGGGGCTCCTGGACCAGTCAATATAGCGTATTCTGGTGTATATCAATGGTGGTACACAATCGGTTTGCGCACGAATCAAGATCTTTATAGTGGTGCTCTTTTCCTGGTTATTCTATCCTCTCTCTTCCTAGCAGCGGGTTGGTTGCATCTACAACCCAAATGGAAACCCAAAGTTTCATGGTTCAAAAACGCCGAATCTCGCTTGAATCATCATCTATCAGGACTTTTCGGTGTAAGTTCTTTGGCTTGGGCAGGCCATTCAGTCCATGTCGCAATTCCCGAATCGAGAGGTGAACACGTAAGGTGGGGTAATTTTCTGACTGTGTTACCACACCCTCAAGGCTTGGGGCCTTTCTTTGCAGGTCAATGGAATGTATACACCCAAAATGTTGATTCAAATAATCATCTTTTTGGAACTTCTCAAGGAGCTGGTACTGCTATTTTAACTTTTATTGGAGGGTTCCATCCACAAACTCAAAGTTTATGGTTGACAGATATGGCTCACCACCACCTAGCTATTGCAGTTGTTTTCATTGTAGCCGGTCATATGTATAGAACTAATTTTGGGATTGGACACAGTATCAAAGAGATTCTTGAAACGCATGTTCCTCCGGGAGGACGACTGGGTCGGGGTCACAAAGGTCTTTATGATACAATTAACAACTCCCTCCATTTTCAATTAGGTCTTGCTCTAGCTTCTCTAGGAGTTATTACCTCACCAGTAGCTCAACACATGTATTCCCTACCTCCTTATGCGTTTCTTGCACAGGATTTTACAACTCAAGCAGCGCTATACACTCATCACCAATATATTGCTGGGTTCATCATGACAGGTGCTTTCGCTCATGGTGCTATCTTTTTCATAAGGGACTACAATCCCGAGCAGAACAAAGATAACGTATTGGCCCGAATGTTGGAACATAAAGAAGCTATAATATCTCATTTAAGTTGGGCCAGTCTATTCCTGGGTTTTCACACCCTAGGACTCTACGTCCATAATGACGTGATGCTCGCTTTCGGTACCCCCGAGAAACAGATTTTGATTGAACCGATCTTTGCCCAATGGATACAATCCGCTCACGGTAAAGCATTATACGGTTTCGATGTATTCCTATCATCAACGAGTAGTCCGGCTTTTAATGCTGGTCAAAGCATATGGTTACCTGGTTGGTTAGACGCTATAAACAACAGCAGTAATTCACTATTTCTAACAATAGGCCCTGGAGATTTTCTAGTCCATCATGCTATTGCTTTAGGCCTACATACGACTACATTAATTCTCGTAAAAGGTGCTTTAGATGCGCGTGGATCCAAACTAATGCCGGATAAGAAAGAATTCGGATACAGTTTTCCTTGTGATGGTCCTGGTCGAGGCGGTACGTGCGATATTTCAGCGTGGGATGCTTTCTATTTAGCAGTTTTTTGGATGCTAAACACTATTGGGTGGGTTACCTTCTACTGGCATTGGAAACATATCACTCTATGGCAGGGGAACGTAGCACAATTCAATGAATCTTCTACTTATTTAATGGGTTGGTTGAGGGATTATTTGTGGTTGAACTCTTCACAATTGATTAACGGATACAATCCTTTCGGAATGAATAGTTTATCCGTTTGGGCTTGGATGTTCCTATTCGGGCATCTTGTTTGGGCTACCGGATTCATGTTTCTCATCTCTTGGCGTGGATATTGGCAAGAACTTATTGAAACTTTGGCCCGGGCTCACGAACGTACTCCGCTGGCTAATTTGGTTCGTTGGAAAGATAAACCGGTAGCGCTTTCTATTGTTCAAGCAAGATTAGTTGGGTTAACTCACTTCGCCGTAGGTTATATATTCACTTATGCTGCTTTTTTGATCGCTTCAACATCCGGTAAATTCGGTTAATCAAATTTATATTTTTGGATTCATGATTCGGAAAAGAAAATAGTAATATCGGATCTGAAGTAATATTTTATTAATAAAACAATTACGGCGAGAAAGAGTCTTATTCAGAGGGAGAAGAAAAGACAGGAGTTGGAAAAGAAGTATCAAATTCTGCGTAACTCTTTGAAGGAGAAGATTGACGAAGCTTTATTATTGGATGAGAAATGGGACATTCGTAGGAGATTACAATCCTTACCCCGTAATAGTGCACCTAGTCGTCTTCATCGTCGTTGTTCCTTAACCGGAAGACCCAGAGCAAATTACCGCGACTTTGGTTTATCTAGGCATTTACTTCGTGAGATGGCTCACGCATGCTTACTCCCGGGAGTCACGAAATCCAGTTGGTAAAAGAAGTTTCCGCAATCCTCCCCCTCCTGGGTAAAGAAAAGACGGGAGGGGTAGGGCAAATAACTTGCGTAGCCCGTTCCTTATGATTTATTATTCTGCGAACCGAATTGCGCGGGGTAGAGCAGCCTGGTAGCTCGCAAGGCTCATAACCTTGAGGTCATAGGTTCGAATCCTGTCCCCGCCATGTAACTCTTTGCGTAAACGCATCTTGGTTTCGCCCAACGAAACGGGCGGGTAGCGGGAATCGAACCCGCGTATTCTCCTTGGCAAGGAGGAATTTTACCACTAAACCATACCCGCGCTTCCTAAACACGCATGTAACTATATTATATGAATATGTATGTATCCTTGCATATGAGATTACCCGTACCCTCCCTGGAAACGTCTATTTTTTACAATCGAAGCACTTGCTAGAAATGCTTATAGATTCTATAATACGGTGCGACCCAAGGAGGACGTATCGGCAATCATACGATGGAATCGAGATTTAGGATATGAAAGAATTTAAGATATGAAAGAATTGAGAATACCTACTAGGAAAACCAATCCGATCCATAGTGAAGCACCTGAAAAAACGACGTTTTTATTGCTTGACCAACCAGCGGGAGAAGCTAGTACAACGGGTACACCAACAACTAGTAGGAATGAAATAGCAATTAATACAAGCACAGCTAACTGGAAAACTATAGTCATAGTTGTGATTTTCAGGGTTTATGATAATGATGATAGCAATGATAACAATGACGGTAGTAGCGATAGCAATAATAGTAATAATCGTAGCGACGGAGGCGCGTACCGAATCGTATATTTTTATTTATCGAAGAATCCAAGTATCTGATTCTGCATACAAATATACAATCAATTCATTTATCTGCTACAGTTCGAGTGTAAAACATAATTTCGATTCTATTTGGGAGAGATGGCCGAGCGGTTTATGGCGTCGGTCTTGAAAACCGATATAGTTCTTGAAATTACCGAGGGTTCGAATCCCTCTCTCTCCTTTTTCCTTCTATTCTTCGGAATATAGTATCAATAAGAGCAGGTGAAAAAGAGATATTAAAGATTTATTCAATATCTCTTTTCCACTTATTAGTCTCCCAATCGGTTATCCTAATTGAGAGGGGTCATAGAAAGAACGGGTTCGAAATCGCGATCGATTCCTTTCTCGAATCCAGCTGCAGCGGCACGTGCTCTTCCCGCGTGCCACAGGTGACCGACAAAGAAAAAGAAACCCAGAACGAAATGGGATGTTGATAACCAACTTCGTGGGGAAACATAATTCACGGCATTAGTTTCGGTAGCTACTCCACCCACAGAATTCAATGAACCTAGAGGAGCGTGAGTCATATATTCAGCTGATCGCCGCTCTTGCCAAGGTTGTATGTCTTTCTTCAATTTGCTCAAGTCTAAGCCGTTCGGTCCTCGCAATGGCTCTAGCCACGGTGCACGAAGATCCCAGAAACGCATGGTTTCTCCACCAAAAATGATTTCTCCAGTTGGGGAACGCATAATGTATTTACCCAAGCCAGTGGGTCCTTGGGCCGAACCTACATTAGCTCCGAGGCGTTGATCCCTGACTAGGAAAGTAAAAGCTTGAGCTTGAGAAGCTTCTGGACCGGTAGGTCCGTAGAATTCACTAGGATACGCAGTATTGTTGAACCAAACAAAACAACAAGCGATGAAACCAAAGACGGAAATCGCTGCCAAACTATGGGACAAATGAGCCTCTCCAGACCATACAAAAGCACGACGAGCCCAAGCAAAAGGTTTTGTCAATATATGCCAAATCCCGCCGAAGATACAAATAGAACCTAACCAAACATGTCCCCCAATTATATCTTCTAGATTATCCACACTAACGATCCACCCTTCTCCACCGAAAGGTGACTTGAGTAAATAACCAAATATTACGCCTGGGTTAAGGGTCAAATTGGTTATTTTTCTCACATCTCCACCACCTGGAGCCCAGGTATCGTATATACCCCCGAAGTATAGAGCTTTGAATACTAGGAGAAAAGCACCAGCACCCAATAGAATCAAGTGAATACCCAAAATAGTAGTCATTTTATTCTTGTCTTTCCATACATAACCGAAGAAAGGAAAAGATTCCTCTAAAGTTTCTGGTCCAATGAGTGCATGATAAATCCCTCCGAAACCTAATACAGCAGAAGATATTAGATGGAGAACCCCGGACACGAAGTACGGGAAAGTATCTATAATCTCTCCACCAGGACCTACCCCCCAACCTAGAGTTGCTAGATGAGGGAGTAAGATCAACCCTTGTTCATACATGGGTTTCTCTGGAACGAAATGAGCCACTTCAAATAAATTCATTGCTCCGGCCCAAAAAACGATTAATCCTGCATGAGCAACATGAGCACCGAGTAATTTACCGGATAAATTAATGAGCCGAGCATTACCAGCCCACCAAGCGAAACCTGTTGTTTCTTGATCACGACCACCCAGAGCTAAAGTTCCATTAGAGAGCGTTTCCACGTGGTAGAACCTCCTCAGGGAATACAAGGTTTTCATGAGGCTGATCCTGAGCCGCCATCCGGGCTCGAATACCTTCATTCAATAGAATATTCTTAGTATAAAAAGTTTCGAACTCGGGATCTTCCGCTGCACGAATTTCCTGGGAAACAAAATCATATGCGCGTAAGTTTAGGGCTAGACCAACCACTCCAATAGCACTCATCCATAAACCGGTTACTGGCACGAATAGCATGAAAAAATGTAACCAGCGTTTATTAGAAAAAGCAACACCAAAAATCTGGGACCGGAATCTATTAGCAGTAACCATGGAATACGTTTCTTCCGATTGGGTCGGATTAAAAGCACGGAATGTGTTTGCGCCGTCACCATCTTCGAATAGAGTGTTTTCGACGGTAGCACCGTGAATAGCACATAAAAGAGCCGCACCCAAGACTCCGGCAACTCCCATCATATGGAACGGGTTTAGGGTCCAGTTATGGAAACCTTGGAAAAAGAGAATGAACCTAAAGATTGCAGCAACACCAAAACTAGGTGCAAAAAACCAACCGGATTGTCCTAAAGGATGAATCAGAAAAACAGATACGAAAACTGCGATTGGCCCGGAAAAAGCGATTGCATTGTAAGGTCGTAACTGAACAGATCGAGCAAGTTCGAATTGACGCAACATAGAACCTATCGAGCCAAAAGAGCCATGTAGAGCCACAAAAGTCCATAACCCGCCCAACTGGCACCAACGGGTGAAATCCCCTTGTGCTTCGGGTCCCCACAATAGTAACAAGGAATGTGCCAGACTATTAGCTGGGGTGGAAACAGCAGCTGTTAGAAAGTTGCAGCCCTCTAAATAAGAACTAGCTAATCCATGAGTATACCATGAAGTTACAAAAGTTGTACCTGTGAACCATCCACCTAAGGAGAAATACGCACAAGGAAAAAGTAATAGACCGGACCAACCTACGAATACGAAACGGTCTCTCCTTAGCCAGTCATCCATACTATCGAATAAACCTTTCGGTTCTTTGGAAGATTTTCCAATGGCTATAGTCGTAATGATTCTCCTATTAAGTTGCTTCAACCATTTCTAAGTACCTGAAAGAAAATGTACGTTATGTAAAAAATTCCTACGATCCCTATATATATATATATATATATATATATATATATATATATTTTCGATGATGGATTCAGTAATTGAATAGATTCGGTCAAAGAGGCAGAGGTGAGCTTTTCTTTTCTTTGTTGGTTATCGGTGACCCTCTTACCCAGAGTTAACTCTTTAATGTTTTCGCGGGTGTGTCGTCGAATCTCTGCTATCGCTTCAGCTCCTCAAATCGTTACGTACTATTCGAAAATAATAATATCTAATTTTAAATATTTATTTCGTGCGAGATCGGGCTCCGCATGAACCTAAATAGAATAATTTGTTACTAGATTCTACCACAGTGGATACGGAATCAGAAATTCTTAACGATTCGAATCCAAGAATAGAAAATGGCATTGCATCTTTTGAATCAAGTTTCGACGAGGAAGTCATATAATCGTATCTTGCATCCAGTAACTGCGATAGTAGCAAATAAAAATTCTACACAATTGTATATTGGAGATTCAACAAACCATAATATTAGAATAACAGACTTTTTTAATGAATCATAGCTTGGGTTAACCAAGTACAACATCCGAATAAGTAACTAAAGTTTGATTGATTCGATTGAATTGGGTCGTGGTTCGCTGCCTCGGCATGAATGGAAAAAGCCCCTTATCAGATTCGAACCGATGACTTACGCCTTACCATGGCGTTACTCTACCACTGAGTTAAAGGGGCAATTAGTCAAGCATTTGACCGAAATGTTGTAACACTAATATCTTCTATATAAAATTATATAATTGTCAACTCAATCATAAATGTAATGATTAGGTTGACAATTCCATAAACATATAAATAAACCTTTCCATTTTTTTTTTTTTAATGCGTTCATACTTATTCGGGTACGAATCCCGTAACGGAAACAATTATTGAATTTGTGAATGAGATACTATAGGTGTCATCGGATGCGCTCGAAAAAGAACCGGGATTCTGAAATTTATACAAAATGTTCGTATAGAGGATTCGGTACGTAGATTCCGAAAGGATTGGTAACCCATTAGAATTGTGAGATTCCATGGGACAGTCGTTACAATAAGATCGAGTTGAACGAGTGTCTTTTTATAAATAATCGCTTCAATCCGAACAGGTATTGATTCCGAATCTATTCTGGATCCTATAAAAAATTCGTAGGGTCGCAGGAAAAAGCGGTATTCATGTATCGATCGATTGGCAAACACTTCCATCCGCATTGGATGAAGAAAGAACTCCCTCCAGTTTTTTGTACCTCTCGATTTCACGCTATCTAAGTTGATCGATCCGTTCGATCCTGGAATTTCAATTAGTGGCCCCAAAAAAAGACCGACGAAATAATTAATTGGTCGATCGTAAATATTTCTAGGTTCTCCTTTTTGCAAGAGGCGACCCTCCCCCAGAATGACTATCTCATCAGCCATTGAAACCGCTTCTCTTTGATCGTGAGTCACCATAATCGTAGTTATTTTATTATCTCGTAAATAACGTTTCAACCATTTACTGAGGTGCTTTCTCAATTCTCCGTCCAGTGCACCGAAAGGCTCGTCTAATAGGAGAAAATCGGGTTGGGTTGCCAAACTTCGGGCAAGTGCAACGCGTTGTTTTTGACCCCCTGAGAGTTGCGATGGATACTCGAAAGAAACGTCTGTTATTCGCAAACAATTCAATAAATCATTTATTTTATTTCTAGTTTTTCGGGGAGAAAATCCTCGCAATCGAAGTCCGAAAGATATATTATCATAAACAGTCATATGTTCGAAAAGTGCGTAATGCTGAAACACGAAACCCATTTTTCGATATTGTGTAGAAACACCAGTCATATCTATACCGTGCAACCATACGTTTCCATTATCGCAATTATCGAGACCTGCGATAATTCGTAATAAACTGGATTTTCCGGAACCGGAAGGACCCAAAAGAGCTATTAAAGAGAATCTTGGTACATATAAACTCACACGATCCAGAATTTGTAGATCACCTAATGACTTGGATACTTCGGAAACAAGAATACCCATATCGGTTGCTCCTAATGAAAGTATCTGTTGGATGGGAAGAGAGAGAGATTTTAATTAATTATATAGAATTTAATTAATTGATCGAAAATTGAATATATATATATATATATATATATATATATATATATAACAATTGATTCATCTTTTTTTTTCCCTTCATCTCCGTCTTATTGAATCCCGGCACCTGATAGATAAATAATAACGGTTTGTGATACTGTTATTTCGTATATGCAACACAAGAATTTGCAATTCACGAATTTATTCTTTATTCATTGCACGAACCTATTGACAGTCAATAACATATTGAGTAAGATAGGGATGGGAAGTGAAGCCCCTATCGTCTAGTGGCCCAGGACATCTCTCTTTCAAGGAGACGACGGGGATTCGAATTCCCCTGGGGGTAAGACAGAAACTCTTCGAGTAATTAAGTATTTCTTGAAATTTCGGGTAGGAAACACGTTTCTATCTGGGCTGGGTCGATGCTCGAGTGGTTAATGGGGACGGACTGTAAATCCGCTGGCGATGCCTACGCTGGTTCGAATCCAGCTCGGCCCAACTTCCTTGGTTTCGCTTGGCAGATCATGGATCTGCCGGTAGAGGCGGGATTAATGAAGTGACGCAGAACAATCAATTCTTTTTTTTTTTCTTTCTACCCATACGAGATTGAATGATCGGATCATGGATTAATAAAACATATATGTGTCGAATTGAGAATGAATCTAATAAATCTTTGAATTTAATGGGATTGTAGTTCAATCGGTTAGAGTACCGCCCTGTCAAGACGGAAGTTGCGGGTTCGAGCCCCGTCAATCCCGACTCTATGAATATGAATGAATCTGAACAAATTGGGTTTATACCGTATGGGTGGGGAGATCCTACGAATTTATTCACACGCAAATAGACCATCTCCTATTTCTTGGGAGTAATGGTTATCTCGAAATATAACCATTACGCACCTCTGTTTCCTTCACTATACGTGTTACTATACGATGCATTTCGTTACGGTCCCTCAGTAATGAATCGAAATTACTTGATATTACGGATCATAAGATCTTTAATATCATCTTGGAAGAGCCATTTTTTCTCCAACAAAATTTTCATCATCCGATTCAATAATATCCTGTTCGATGAGAATAATCTCAATAAGTATTGGTAACTTTCCGAAAGAGTCGTATGAACGAAGGAATCATTCAGTAATGGATTGTTAACTTTTAGCCATCTTTGTCGATGGGTTAACAATTCAAAACGTGGGATTTTTTCTGGTAGATTCTCGATCAGCCAACGTTGGTACAAATAAACCGGAGTAAAAATTCGAGGACGTTTCAATTGAATACCTATCTTTTCAATACGTTTCAATGTACCGATATTCTGTCCACCATCCATAGATGATTGATTCCACCAACGAACGGATAATTTGCTGATCAGATCGTCATTATATCCGCGACAAAGAAAGAATTGTTTCATTCTGTGACTCGGGCGGGAGCATTCTCTTTCCCTTCTGGCTCCATAAGTAACGTAAAGCCTTCTCAGCATTTCTTCATCCATGAAAAGATCCCGGCGCGGAAAAACGGAATAGCGCATCCGAAAGGATAAACCTATAGGATCCCAAAGAATTCGTTTTCCAATGAATAATCTTAGTTCATTATCCAATTGATATTCCATCCGATATTCCGTCGATGAAAGGAAGAATCCTAGTATTTCGGATTGATCTTCCAGTAGAATCTCTTTAAATTGAGATTCTAACCCCTGTACATTTCTTCCTCTCATTCTGGGTAGAATCCTTTCGTAAAGAAGTTGCTCCTTCTTCTTACCCATTAGTTGGCCGCAATCGTTTTGCCCCCCCGAGATTCTCGCGCAAAAAGAATGTTCATCTTTTCCGGAATCGGAGGAAAATTCCAAATCGTTGGGTCTCTTTATCCAATCGAATAACTGACTTCGAGAGAAACTCAAACGCCAAAATCTTGGTGACCAAGCAGTATTTCGAGATTCACAGCCATTAGGATGTTTTCCTCGTTGAGGTACCGATGATTCATACCGAGGGTTTTGGGTATTAATAGTGCTTTCGTTACCCATGGCAAGCATTCTGCTTTGCGTAAGATTCGAGAAATGTCTCGTCGGAAACGTTGTGATCCTTTCCTTTCGATAATTAATGAATCGGGTTTCACATGTTTCTAACCATGGAAATTCCATGAAAAGGCTTCCGAAAATACTGGAAGCTAGATTGAAGTCATTTTCAACCAATTTATCAAGATCAAAGGGGATCGAAGCGTCCGGATCTTTTTTCGATAAGAACCAAGAATCTCGAGCAGCTATACCGGCTAAGCAACCAAGAACATGAGTTAAAATCGCCGATTCTTTCATGATCGATTCATTAGTAGGGGATTCCGAGTACCATTTGGATAAATAATAGAACTTTTTCTTGCATAAATAATTACTAGTATTTAAAGGATTCATGACTGAGCTTCCCACCAAGATGTTTTGTGCAACGGCTCTTCCTACTTTATAGAGCAAGGTTCCAAAACTCTGTCGAAGACTTGGCTCATCATTCTTGTAGGTAGAACCAAAGACTTGTCTATGGAAGGCAAATCTCATAGTATCGGTACGGATTAATGATTCATTCTTCGTAATACTTATTAGTAGAATCTCATTAGTAAATGCCGCTAAATCTCGTATATTATAACCTACAGTCCTAGATTCGAACTCTTTAAAATAAGATAGATTCTTCTTTAATCGGAACTTATTACTCAATAGAGTGGGAAACTGATTTCTCCTTTGAGAATTATTGAACAATCGTATATTTATTATTCTATCCAATCGATTCGGAGAAATCAAAGCTGGATCAACTTTTCTTGGAACATGGGTTGAACCAATCATAATTATATTATTATTATTATTATTGGTCCGAGCTCTTATAGAACTGGTCTGGAAATGCTTCGATAAAATACCAAGCAAAAAAGTTGGATCCGATTCGACGTTCTGGGTCAAACGATTCACATCTAACTGATGGATATCTTGGATCCATACTATGCAAGGAGACATTCTTTTTGCTAGATCTAAGGTAAGGTTCAATCTGCGTAAACTTTCTATTAGAATGTTCATCCAATTATCCGTTATAACATCGGGTTTATTATACAAGAGTTTATTCATAGAAACTTTCAATAAGGGAACACGAGATTCTGCTGCTAAATTTTTTATCAGATACGAACGTCCAGTCTCTATTGGACCTATCAATAAAATACCTTTGGAACGAGATAATCCAAATTGAAGTGGTGTTGGTATCTTATGAAACCTCGGATCAAACTTTTTGGCTTGCCACAACGTTCGTGAGAAAATGATTCTTTGCGAAGAGGCGGAAAAAATCCATTTGCCCGCTAAATGCAACGGGTAACTAACCAAATTCTTCTTTACAATTTTGGCCAAATACCGGAAATATAGAAGTCCTTGTTGGTGAGTCACTCGGTAACCGAATCCATTATCCAATAATTTTTGCTTAGGGTATAACTGGAACCCATACCTTTTCAGTTTTGTATGCGTGATCAAAGATTGAGTTAGTAAGTTGCGCTTTCTGCGAGAAAGATCCAAACCTTTGCTACTGATTAACCATTCCTTCAACTGCTTATTCGTTAATAAATAGAATCGAATATTCCTCGTGTAATGCGGCAAATTCCTAAAGAAATGAATGATTGCATTTTCTGTTTCGCTCAACCGCGCTTCGCTATAGTGCATCAGTCCAGTAAAATAAAAAGCTCGTGAAGTATCTGTTAAATATTTGATTGTTTCGAGATTCCTCCATAGATCGATAGGATCCAAACCTATCAAGATCGGGAAAGAGTTTCGATAGAAAAGAAAGATGGACACAACCGAGGTGAGAATGGCCCAATGCAAACCATTCCAATTATTTATTAGTTCGAAATCCGACCATGAAAAATCCAATATTTTTTTTTCCTCATAATCAACGGAAAGGCGCGAATCCCATTTCGAATTTAAATTGTGAGATTCTATTTCCTTACGTAGATTTTGTCGCATAAGCCGAATACTCTTGTCCATGAGATATTCGAAATGGTGATTAATTATTGAAGGAACCTCACGGAATTTTTCTACGAATATATGGATATGGTACTCCCACCATTCGGAAGTAAAGAACCATGAAGTATAATTATTGAATAAAGCATATCTCGCAAAAAAATTAAATTCTTTGTACTGATTGTATGTATGTAATTCAATCGTATTTCCTAGTTTTTCTCTTTTCATTCTGTTCGATCTTTCCAATCCAAAATATTCCGATTCAGGATATGGAAAAATACAATTTATTGATTGAAATATTTGATTATTCTTTCCTTTGCTTTTCATCAATGATTCGAAGCCTAACGCGTTGAAATGGGTTTTAGATTCGGCATCGTTCAGCTGCGACGCCGATACAACCGAATCTTCTGGTCCTTCGAACGGATCATCCTTCCTAATGAGAAAGGACTGGTAATCAAATGCAATTTTACTCTGATTCATTCTTTTATCTGGGCAAATCGCGTCCGAAACAGCTGATAGATATGAATTTATTCGATCCGTAGATTCTCCGAAAACATGGGTAAGGAGTTCTTTTTTATCGAAATCTGCGTGGAGCGCTCCCGACGAAGAAACACTAAGTAACGATGATTGAGCGACTGGAATGATATACTCCGTGAAAATCCTCAGAAACTGTGGATCCATCGAGCCACAATTTCTTGTACTAACCAAACGAGGAACAAATCCTTCATCATTATTCGATTGAAAATTTATCGAATGATTGAGAAAACTTGAGATTCTCTTTTCATAATCACGAGTTGGAAATAATTCCTTGTTTCTCAAGGAAAGATCGAACGGGGGGGCGTTCCCAGAAGAGATACATCCATTAATGAATGACCCAATAATTGAATTATGGGTACTCTTATTGGAACGGAGGCTCATCACGAAATCTCGATTAATAGATTTTTCAGATCTATCAAATAATGGATTTCTCTCGAAATGGATCCCATTCGAATTGACAAAAATTTGAGTAGAACTCGAAAGTTCATTCATAAATTTAAAGAGACTCATTGTTGGTGATTCCATCCAAGAATTGCAAGAAGCATGAATTTTTAGGTAGGAACCTTTCTCCCCCCAGTTACTGATTTTATCGAACCATTTATAAGATCCAAAAATCATTCCGTTGCGCGTCGCGCCTTCAATATTACGAATAAAACTTTTCCGTACAATTCCCTTCCAAGCCATTAAGTATCCGTTAGTTATAACTTCCAGCGTGTAATCTCTCCCAGAATAATCGCTTAATTTCTTATCCGAGTTGCTCAATAATTTGCTGAAACACTTATTGCAATTGCTCCACATCGAACTGTAAGAATTCAAAAAATTAATCCGGATTGAATCTGCAATGAATTCAAAATTGTATCCGATCCCTTTCGTTTCAATAAATAAATAATTGTTTATTGATTCGTTCCTACCATTACTGTTGCTATCGATGCTGCTGTAGCTACTGCTCGGACCTGACGGTAGCGAAACTTTACGAAAATGTGGATTTTCCACTTTATCGGATTCATTTATTGATATATCCAATCTATTCTTGCTTTCCGCTAGGCGCCTCTCCGAGCCAATACAATTTGTAAATATCCTAAACCCTTTCAATTTCGTGGATTTCGTGAGAATTGGAAACAACAAGTGAATAATTTTCGGAATTTTATTTCCTCGAATGCATAGAACATCTTTATCCAGGATATTATCCTGTCGAATCATAGTATATACGGGATTCAATGGGAAAGAATAATCTCCCGATAGATTCGAATAGTATTTATGAATTCTCCACGAATCTCTAGTATGGTCTAATTCAACATAATCTTTCGAATGATTGGTCCCTTCCGCCGAGATTATACTTGAATATTTATTGAAAAAGATGGTTGACCTGTCCCTTGATAATAGTTTGAGGAATACATAATAGATTAATTCTGAAAAATGACTTATTCTGTTCCGACGCAGAAATAAGTTATTCATAACCCTTTTCTTTTCTGCTGGGGCTTCCCCGAAAGAGTCGGTTCCCGCAGACTGATTCGGAAGAAAAGTACGGTCGACTGATACAGACCCCATGAATAATGTATTTTTGAAAATCTCTCCGAAATCATATTCATCGAGATTCCAGAATTCATCCTCTATATACATATGCGTAAGATTTGGATCGATAGAATCAATACCGCTATACAGTTCATTCGAATCCGTATCTATCCCACTATTGAAATTCCCATACACATGTGAGATATATCTAGATAATCGATATATGAAATCCGATGAAAGATTTTCTAGGTTTACCAATGATTCGATATTATTGGGTCTGTCAGCAAAACGGAAGCGTTCGTTGTAGGTTTTTCCCGAAAAAAAATGTTGCAGACCTCCTATCGAATCATCGAAATAATTTCCGAATAATTTCCGAAAAAGATATTCTGTATGATTGAGAAGAGAATCATTCTTGTTTAACGAGACAGAAAATCTAACTAGAGTTTCGTCGGCTTCACCCTGATTCCGTAGATTCAGTAGGATTTCTTTCTCCCACCAAAGGGTGACGCTCATCGTTTCTTCCAAAGAATAACAATTAAGAAACTCTTTGGACGGAACGAGATCCGATCCAAAAATTGGATTATATTTTTCTCGTTCGGATTCGAACGAGCCATCCGCTTCGAACAGAAGTTTATCGTCAGGAAACAAAAAAGTATTGGGCGGGATATCGCTCATACCGTATCTCTTTTCTTGGTTTCTCGCGAATCCATCGAAAGGTACTGAATTGTAACGATGTTCCCAATTATTGTTTCGAGCTTCGCTACGAAATCCAAGAAAATGTTTTAGATCATTCGTATCTCTTTTTCTTGATAATATTCTGAATCTCAAGATTGGGTCGGGATCCGAATCATTCAAGTCTAAGATACAAATTTTTTGCTGTTTCTTCAATCTTTCGAAGGAGAAGAATTTGTGCAAAAAAGTATTGAATTTTATATTGAAATCTCGAAAATAGTTTTTGTATACATCCGTATAGTTCCTTTCGCGCCGGGTTCGGTTCTGAACCTTTGTAAGATCAAATTCTTCTTTTCTAACGATGGTTCGACCTTTTAAACAATACGTAAAGGTGAGTAATGCGAGCAACACTAGAATATTTAGCACGAATTTGTTACTATTATTTTCTTCGGAACGACACAAATCACGCGAAAATAATAGAGTAACGATTTTAGCGTCGAATGGATCGATAAAGTATTTTTCTTTCGAAAAAATTGTGATTAACAATCCGATCAAACTATATTTTGTCCACGAATCCAATAAATTATTTTGAGCTTCCCGTATTTCATTCGAATCCAAATCCTCATATAAAGATATTCTACCCAGTAATTTTTGCTTCATTGTTTTACAACAGTTACGTAAGAATCTACTAATAAACGTATCCTTCCAGATGTTATGATCCTACGAAAATATCATTGGGTATACATTCTGTATCTTTCGATAATATTCTGGGATTGATTTGCACCGTTTCTTGCAATACATAATGGAAATCATTCCTTTCTCCTATGGGTTTGTCTTTTCCATCCAGGAGTCACTCTATAATGACATAAAGAAAGGCTTACGTCAACAGTCAACAGATAAAGAGGATCATCCTTTTTCCGATATTATTGTTTGAATTTGGGCGAACGACGGGAATCGAACCCGCGCGTAGAGGATCCACAATCCACTGCCTTGATCCACTTGGCTACGTCCGCCCTTATTCCCCAAATAACGACTCTCGAGATTTTAAATCTCGAGGGTCATTATTCTCAGTTTTTCTTTTCATCTCCCAAAAAAATTTAGAATTTCCGGGATTATGACCAGAACAATATCCTATCCTCTCTTTATTCCCGAATATTAACCATTAGCAGTAGGAGCTTCAGCAGCAGCTAAATCTAGAGGGAAGTTGTGAGCGTTACGTTCATGCATAACTTCCATACCAAGGTTAGCACGGTTGATAATGTCAGCCCAAGTGTTAATAACACGACCTTGACTATCAACTACGGATTGGTTAAAGTTGAAACCATTCAAGTTGAAAGCCATGGTGCTAATACCTAAAGCGGTGAACCAAATACCTACAACGGGCCAAGCAGCCAGGAAGAAATGTAGGGAGCGAGAATTGTTGAAACTAGCATATTGGAATATCAATCTACCGAAGTAACCGTGAGCAGCTACAATGTTGTAAGTTTCTTCTTCTTGACCAAACTTGTAACCTGCATTAGCAGATTCATTCTCGGTAGTTTCTCGAATCAAACTAGAAGTTACCAAGGAACCATGCATCGCACTGAATAGAGAGCCGCCGAATACGCCGGCCACACCCAACATATGGAACGGATGCATAAGGATATTGTGTTCAGCTTGGAATACAATCATGAAATTGAAGGTACCAGAAATACCTAGAGGCATACCGTCAGAAAAACTTCCTTGACCGATAGGGTAGATCAGGAAAACCGCAGTAGCAGCAGCAACAGGAGCTGAGTATGCGACAGCAATCCAGGGACGCATACCCAAACGGAAGCTAAGTTCCCATTCACGACCCATGTAGCAAGCTACTCCAAGTAAGAAATGAAGAACAATAAGTTCGTAAGGACCACCGTTGTATAACCATTCATCCACGGAAGCAGCTTCCCAGATAGGATAGAAATGTAGACCAATTGCTGCAGAGGTTGGGATAATAGCACCGGAAATTATGTTATTTCCGTAAAGAAGAGAACCAGATACAGGTTCACGAATACCATCAATATCTACGGGAGGAGCTGCAATAAAAGCAATGATAAATACGGAAGTTGCTGTCAATAGGGTAGGAATCATCAATACACCGAACCACCCGATGTATAAGCGGTTTTCGGTGCTGGTAACCCAGTCGCAGAAGCGACCCCAAATGCTTGCGCTTTCGCGTCTCTCTAAAGTTGCGGTCATGGTAAAACTCAGTTTTTGAAGTAATGAATAATTTCCCAAGCGTATTAACTTGTTAATATGTAGTATTACACACATCTCATGGGTATGTCAACCGTGGAATACTCAGTTCTTCTTTCTCTAGTATGGAGGTGCTCGGCACAAAAATTCTATACAATATAATTTCGTAGGTAGGTAGGTGGGTTGCCCGGGGCTCGAACCCGGAACTCATCGGATGAAGTAGATTAATCCATTTTTTTTTTTTTCTCTTTCAACGAAATAATGGAAATATCCCTTCCCGAACCGTACTTGCGATTTTCATCGCATACGGCTCTCCTCATGTATCTCATTTACCACCTGGAATCTCGTGTGTCCCCCCAATCTATGTAAGATATTGGAGAAATAATTCATTTGAACAATATTCAAATACCAAATTTTTATTTTGAGAGAATCCACCCTCCAAGAATTTGAAGTGATTAACTCTGTTTCTTTCGGAGAAACGAAGTTCGTGGTAAAACTAGAACCATACTTTCTCCACACAGTACGTATAGTACTCTTATGTTTACATGCCAAGGTTTTGGCGCAAGAAAATCGAAGAATATATTGGGTTTGGTGTAAACCTTTCTTTTCGGAACATCCGCTATAATAACAGGAAATATTCTTCGTTATTCGATCGAATCGTTCGAAAATTTCATTATCCGACAATGTCGTCCAAGGTAACTTACAGATGGGACGTCCCGAAATATCGCAGAATTTTTCCTTAGCCAATACTCCAATAAGAGGTATGATTGGAACGATACTGCAAAATTTTTTGATAACCAGATTGGTATTAATCGAGTGATTAACCAATTGGATTCGAATCGGAACGGATTTACTCTCGGTACGGAAGGTATACCCCAAGAAAGACAGAGGGTTTCTTGATAAATTCGTGACGGATATTCTGTACGGCTCGAACCATGAATGGAAATATTTTCCCCAAAGAATATTAAAAAAAAATTTCCAATTTTCTATCAATAATCCCGTGCGAATACATACACCTATGATAATATTATTTCGATATCTCACGTAATGTATCGAGTCATTCCTCTTCACGATTAACTCCCTAGCAGAATGTCCCTTTCCGATTTTTTGAGCAAAGCCGATTCGATCGAAGAAGAACCAAAACTCGTTCGAACGGAATCGATGGATTTGTTCCCATGTGTTAAGCAAAGAATGTTCAAATTCGTGAAGATGGAAATTCCATAAGAAACAATGGAATGGATTTTCTCCGGAATAGAAAATAGTAGGTAAATTCGAAGTAATTAGATTCCGGTGGAAGAAAAGTCTCAAGAGGTGTAGGAACGAAATATCCGCAATGCGTCGGCGAAAGACTCGAATCAATTCTTCCGGATGAACAGAGCAAGGTATGGTGAGATCCAAACAACTGTTGAAGCTGCAGATGTTGTCCTCCATCGAAGGGAAGACAGAATGGATAGATTGGTAACTATTCCATTCGTTCATTGTTTCAATAGTAGGTTGTTCCGATCGAATCGGAAGAATAAGATCAAAAACAATTATTGCAATTTTCTGAATTACTTGGAGTTCACTGATACATCCAGCAATGCTCAAAGAACTGGATCGACGCAATTTCTTCATCAAACGTTTCACTGTTGGAAAGCGTAACTCGTTACCCAAACCGAAAAACTTCTTTCTTCGGTAATCGGATCTGCCTACCAATCGATTGTATGCGATTCCGTGGAGATCATCCTGAAGAAGTAGCGGATACAGCAATCGTTCTTGCCAACAACTATTTCTTCTAATTCTTCTCAGCTTCTGAATATCGGAAAAAACCTCGGCCATGGTTCCCGTATAAATTCTTCCGTGGGATATGGAATGATAAACGCAATACGTGATGCAATCAATTCTGAATCGAAAAGTTTGGTTTCTTTATCTTCTCTAAAAAAAAGGATTGCTCTCCTGACTTAGGAATAGGTTCAAATTGGTCAGCACACAGGTGATTTATACACATTCTTTCAAGTAATTAGGACTCAATCCCGGTAATAAATACTAATCGTTATAGATAGAGGATCATTCCTTCATATTGACTGTATAAAAAAGCTTTTAACGACTTCAAAATCCAGGAATGCAATGTTCCGATTGAATAAATTACGAAACAAAAGTTGGTTCTTTTTTTACCCATGATTCAAGCGATTCAGCTTTATCCATTAACTTCGAGTGATTATAAAAATCAACGACATGCTATTTTATCCGGAAGGTTTCCCTCCCAAGATTAGTCGCAGCACCGCAAACCTCGTCAACGGTATGGATGAGTTCTGCGCCCCATCTGAATGTGAAAAGATCCAAGTCGCACTTAAAAGCCGAGTACTCTACCATTGAGTTAGCAACCCCTACCAGTACCGAATGAAATTCGACCGAGGGTAAAATTGACGGACAGTCAAAACTGAAACAATTAATTATATATACGTGGATCGATTCTGTCAATCCAAGGATTTGCTGAAAACCCTTATTTTCAAAACCCTTATTTTCATCAATATCGCGACCCTATAATTATTGAATGGTTCGGGGGCTCAGCTAGCTAGATCCGAACTTGAACCCCAGTACCAACTATTTATTCCTACTAATCCATCCTGATAAAAGCGTGAGAGTGTTAATCACATCTACGGTATTCGTTCTTGGAACGATAATAACCAAGTAGAAATATAGAGAAAGAAGAAAGAGTGGATGATAAAGAAATGATTGTATGAAACAAAAAAAGGGATTCATAATTATATCCTCAGAGTCTATTCAAGTATGAGGTCTTTCTCTCCACGATCGGGTCGAAATTCCAACAATAAAATATCTTTATATTTTTCGGATTCGTTACAAGAAAGAGTTTAAGAATGTTTCAAACCTAATAACTTGATAGATATCCCGAATCCATCTAAGAGGAAGATTCATCAAATACTGATTATGTCACTAATTATGTCTACGAAATCATCATCGTTAGCAGGAATTTATTCCGGATCGATTCCTATAAGAACGACCCGGATTGTCTATCCAACCTTTAAGATTCTCCTAAGATTCTCCTAGGCACTTAACGCTTCCTTAGCAGCGTACATAATTTCCGCCGTAATCTTCGTAATGCCACTCCGTCGCGCAAATTTTTCGGTATTCCTCTTCACTCGACCTCTAACAAAACCTGGAATTTTATCTAATTCCGACTGGCTTTCGGAATCCCATGCCAAACCCATATCTGTGGATAAAGACTTAGTAATAACCTCTTTAGTATCATGACCCCCAAAAATTTCTAGAAGATGATCTTCCATTCCTAGAGTGAATGAATTATAAACCAAATCCGCGATTTGGTTGGTACCCTCATAGCCTAGGAAAGGTCGATAGCCCAGGGGAAAGTTTTGGATATGAACCGGTGAAGAAATAACTCCACAGGGAATATCGAGACGTTTACCGATATGACGTTCCATTTGAGTTCCGAAAATTGCAGAAGGTTCCACACGTGCGATCATGTCCCCTACTTTTGTATGATCATCAGTTACGAGTATCTCGTCGCAGAAATTCTGGACCCGTTCCTTGAACCATTCCTCGTCATGTTTGCAATAAGTACCCGCACAACTCACACGAATTCCCATTTCACAAGCGAGGATCTTAGTAATAGACGCAGAATGGGTTGCATCACCAAAGACTACGGCTTTTTTACCTGTTAAATTCTGACAATCTATAGATCTCGAAAACCAAGCAGCTTGAGATATAAACCTGGTTTGATCACCAATATACGTTTCGTAGTTCAGTTTCCCATCCAATAGAATGGGAGCCCATATATTGATTCGTTCTTGTATTTGCTGAATGCAATCAGCTGTATCTAGAACCCCCATGGGAGTTCTCGATACGTAGGGCATTCCGAATTCTTTTCTCAAGTATATCGCTGTCATTAGACCTGTTTCGCGATAGGGTACTAAATTGAACCAAGCTTTTGGTAATTGGTAAAGATTATCCACGAGCCCTCCTTCAGGAATTACTTGATTTATTCCAATACCCAAATCTCGTAATAAACGTTTCAATTCGCGACAATCGTGTTGGTTATGAAAACCTAGAGTAAAAATACCAATTATATTTGCGGATGGTTCATCTGTTATAGAGAGGTTCAAACTCCCCATTCGGCGAGCTTTATCTAGATAGTACCGCACTATTTGTTCTAATGTTCTATCGGCAGCTTGAAGCTCGTCGACTCGGTAATGATTAACATCCGCAAGGATTACGTCAGAATCTGAAACAATTGAAGCTCTATCAACAAAATTTTGTAGGTCTTCTTGCAAGATACTGGAAGTGCATGTGGGCGTTAATACAATCAAATCAGGCCGTTCTTGTTTATCTTTTTGAATAATATTACTTACCACTTTCTCCTGGGATCCACGCGCTAATACGTGACGATCAACAATACTAGCAGTTACGGGGGTGAAATCTCTTTCACGTCCCAACATGGATCGCATGACGTTGAAGTAATCGTCTCCCAAAGGAGCGTGCATAATAGCATGGACATTCTTGAAAGAACTAGCTACCCGCAGAGTTCCAATATGGGCGGGCCCAGCATACATCCAATAAGCTAATTTCATAAATAAGAATCTCTTTATTTTCAATAATCTATTCATTTTATTCTACAGCATGAAGAGATCCCTCGCTATGTTTTTCTCTCCATATCATGAATGATGAATAAATATAATATATTTGATAATGGTTTCAAATTCTCACAAATATATTCTAGATTTGATACTGATAAAGAACAAAATTCTGGGACGGAAGGACTCGAACCTCCGAATAACAGGATCAAAACCTACTGCCTTACCACTTGGCCACGCCCCATACGAATCTTTTGATTTCGATCCTACCTAATGAAAGCATTGTTTCGACACTTTCGTCAACCGGCCCATCTCAAGAACAACTCATCAGAAGGGAAGGAATGAAACCCCGCCCCCCCCCTTTGAAGCTGTAAAAACTTGTAGTAAGATGTATTTGGGAATTCCTGACACTTGCATCGAATCCTTCTACTTTCTATCCTACTCGTGCAGCAGTATTTATTGGAGAACCAGAACCTCAATCACGTTCAATACTTATTTAGAGAATGGATTCCATTTGAGCTATTTCGTCCCAGCTAAATTACCCGAAGCTTATGCGATCTTTGATCCAATCGTGGATGTAATGCCGATTATACCCTTGTTCTTTTTTCTCTTAGCTTTTGTGTGGCAAGCTTCCGTAAGTTCTCGATAATAAGTTTTCGATAAACCGAATCTTTTTTGATTCAGTTTCTGTCAGTCTCGAGGATCCGGTTTCTGTTTACTGTTCATGACAAGAAACGGCAGAGCGTTCGGTAAGAAAAGATCACCCGATCTCAAAATAATATATATATATATGCGTGTACACGTATGTAATCACTATGTATTCGTTTCTTACGGAACACCTCATCGAACTCATTGAAGAATCCTTAAAGCAGTCAATCGTAGTGGTTTCAAAAATCGTTCTGGTCCAGCGATATGGTCAAAGTTGCGTAAGATTTGTGATTCATTCTATTTCGCTCCTAGCATTGATCCTGGAGATTACGCCACGCTCACTTTAAAGCTATTCGTTTATACAATAGTTATATTCTTCGTTTCCCTTTTCGTTTTTGGATTCTCATCAAACGATCCAGGACGTAATCCTGGACGTAAAGAATAGAAATTATTCTTGTCCCGACCCGATGATTGAACTCATGAACGGAGAGAGAGGGATTCGAACCCTCGGTACGAATGGCTCGTACAACGGATTAGCAATCCGCCGCTTTCGTCCGCTCGGCCATCTCTCCGAATATCTTTCCCCAGTAATTCTTCATTTTTCCAAGCAATACGCAGTACACGATGTGATGGGTGCGGAACCGTAGCAGCAGGGATGGGTGACCCACTGTTGCTATTATTGTTATTATTGTGATGATTATTATCATTACTATCATTATTATTATCATCATTATACACACACGTGCATTATATTTCAAAAACGATTCTTTCCTTCTCGATATTTTAATCCCATTCGATTGATGAATCGGTTCCATATCATTTGGTAGCATCTGTCCCAACGTTGGGTAAGCCCAATCAATAAATTATTTGGCTTGTTTTTCCCCACTCTCCAGCAATGGGATCCGAATATTCATCGGATTCAATTGCTAAAGAGGGGAGAAGACGACCAGCCGAATAATTCATTGATATAACTCTTTACCTAATCTTAGGGCCAGAATACCTGCCACGAAAACACTCAAAAGGATTGCAATGATTTGATTATCTGAAATTGAAGCCATTCTTTTATTCTCCCTAATTTTCGAATCGTTCGGAAGCGGGGAAGGATATATATATATATATATATATATATGCGATTGATGGAATTGATAGAATTAATTGATGAAATTAACGAATAGTTCAGAGATTATTATTCCCGTTGTTTTATTCAATGTTTAATGTATTCTAGACAAATAGTATAGAATAGTATAGTTCCACTGTCATTATGATACGGACTCGTCGTTATTGTTACCATTATCATACTACCACTATTAGTATTGTATCGATCCTGGTTTGTCATCGCTACAGTTTCTCGAGTGAAACTTACCAGAATCGCAAAATAAAGAGAGGTTGAGCCGAAATGAATCTAGAAGTTATTGCACAGCTTATTGTTCTGGGTTTAATAGTTGCGTCGGGTCCATTGGTAATCGCTTTATTAGCAGCTCGTAAAGGTAATTCATAATTAAGCCCTTCCATCCTCGGAAATTTTACACGGATGATCTCGAGGATGGAATCGGAACGGAAAAGATAAATAATTATTCTTATGTTACAATAATTATACAGCGGGTATAGTTTAGTGGTAAAAGTGCGATTCGTTCCCACGATCGGGAAAAAAGGGGGGTAAGGTTAAAGGATCATAAAGTTTTTATTTATTTCCCTCCCCGAATCTCATTATCGAGAAAAGCTTCAATCTTTCTTATTCGTGCAACAGTAGGAAAAGCACTATTCCTTTCACTATTGGAAATATCCCAATCACTGAAAGAGCGGAATATTACAAGGAATATGCTTTTGAAAAACAAAACGTATTTCTTGATTGGCTGCAAATCCATGGGAATGAAAAGGATAAACCCGAAAAAACAGATTTTTTCACCGTAACTGAATCATCGATTGGGTCGGAAAGAGTAATCAATCAATGCTGGATAGTCATGGAGAATAACTTCAGTTTGCTGAGGATACAAGCACTTCCAGTCAATTGCTCGGTGGAAGGTCTTTTCCTAAAGATTAATGATTTGGAAAATGAGGAACGAAATAATCAGAAAGTTTTATGGTTTTATCATGGGATAATAACTCATATTTTCTTTCCGAAGGGATCATCTAATAGAGTATTCGTATACTTTCGACCGCGGCTGGATCGATAGTGTAGATAAAGAACAGACATAGATGTTATGAATATATATTAGCAATCCAAAAGTATTGAATGTCTCATTCATTATTGTCACTATCATCTATCGTCAATCACATAGATTAACTATTTGATTTTTCTGGATTTTCTTGTATATTTGTAAAGGAGCCGAATGGACAAAAATTTCCACGTTCGGTTCTGAATTAGAGGCATTCAACGAAAAGTACGATGCCGATTATAACCCTTAGCCTTCCAAGCTAATGATGCGGGTTCGATTCCCGCTACCCGCTTCTTCAATTCTTTCTAAAATCAGAAGCAGATAACAATACTATAGTTTAGTATTTTTTTATGCTTCTGATTTTATTACGTGGCGACGTCCATCATCTAAGGGATAGGATAGGGGTCTTCTAAACCTCCAGTATAGGTTCAAATCCTATTGGACGTAGCTGTACCCTCTCCCGAGAATCATTTCGTCATTCCCCATTCATTCCGGCAATATCGGAAAAATTGGTTATTCTATTATTTTTCCTCTTGAAACAGGAAGAGTTCGGTATGTTCTTTAATAGCTTCCTTCAAAGGAGTTTCTGCTTGTTCCGTAAAAACTTTGGTGGAACGAATAATCTCTAGGAACTGCGGTTTATTCGTTACTAGATACTCACGCAATTGAATGAGAAATTTCTTAACCTGTCCTGTTTCTAGCGCATCCGAATAACCATTAACTCCCGTATAAATAGTGGCTACTTGCTCTTCCACACCCAGCGGTGCTGATTGGGACTGCTTAAGCAATTCACGCAATCTCTGACCCCTTGCCAATTGATTCTGGGTAGCTTTATCGAGATCCGAAGCGAATTGTGCGAAAGCCTCTAGCTCTGCGAATTGAGCGAGTTCCAGCTTCGATTTTCCAGCCACTTGTTTCATAGCTTTGATCTGTGCAGCGGAGCCAACTCTGGATACGGAAATACCCACATTAATAGCTGGACGAATCCCAGCATTGAACGAATCAGCTGATAAAAATATTTGTCCATCCGTAATGGAGATAACATTCGTAGGAATATAAGCCGAAACATCACCTGCTTGGGTTTCAACAATGGGTAAAGCGGTCATACTACCTTCGCCTAAACTAGAACTTGATTTGGCTGCTCTTTCTAAAAGACGGGAGTGTAAGTAAAAAACATCTCCTGGATAAGCTTCTCGCCCAGGTGGTCTTCTCAGAAGAAGAGACATTTGTCTGTAAGCTTGTGCTTGTTTGGAAAGATCATCATGGACAATAAGAGTATGTTGCTTGCGATACATAAAATATTCGGCTAAAGCCGCTCCCGTGTAAGGAGCAAGGTATTGCAATGTAGCGGGGGAATTTGCGGTTTCCGCAACAACAATTGTGTACTCTAGAGCACCACGCTCTTCGAAGGTATTTACTACTTGCGCTACGGCGGATGCTTTCTGACCAATAGCTACATATACACGCACAACATCCTGACCCTTTTGATTCAGAATAGTATCTGTAGCTACTGCTGTTTTACCTGTTTGTCTATCTCCAATAATCAATTCCCGTTGACCGCGCCCAATCGGAATCATTGAATCAATGGCAATAAGCCCCGTTTGCATTGGTTCATAAACAGATCGTCTGGCAATAATACCAGGAGCTGGTGATTCAATCAATCTAGATTCGGAAGCTTGGATCTGTCCTTTCCCATCAATAGGCTGAGCCGGGGCGTTCACTACACGACCCAAATAAGCATCACTAACGGGTATTTGTGCGATCCGACCCGTTGCCTTTACAGAACTACCTTCCTGTATCGTTAGCCCATCACCCATTAGAACGACTCCAACATTGTCTGATTCTAAATTCGAAGCAATACCTACCGTAGCATCTTCGAATTCGACTAATTCACCAGCCATTACTTCATCGAGACCGTAGATACGGGCAATACCATCTCCTACCTGAGGTACGGTTCCAATATTAACAATTTTAACTTCTCGATTATATTGCTCGATTTGTGCACGGATAACACTGCTAATTTCGTCGGGTCGAATATTTACCATTAGCTCTTATTGATCAGTTTCCGGAAAGTGGAACCAATGAAAGTTACTTAATAGTACTTTCCATGGCCCTAAGTAGGCCAATATTGTGATCGATCATACGCGAATGCGATTCACTACTCAATCGATTCTTTAATGTTTCTAGAGCGCGCTCTAGTGCTAAATGAGAAACTTGTTGTCGAACTTGTTCAATCGCCCTTTGCTTTTCGAAACGAATCGTAGCATTTTTAGAATCTTCCAACCTTTTTGAATCTTCATCAGCAGCATCGATTAAATCTTGTTTCTCTCTTTCCATTTGAGATAATCCATTCATTCGGATATCGTTTGCTTTTATTCTTGCTTGTTGTAAGCGAGTCTTAGCTTGTTCAGGTTTATCAGTAGCTTCTTCATAACGCTCTTCTGCATCACGAATCGTATCTAAAATGGTAAGTTTGCGATTCTTTAACAAATTGCTCAATGAAGTAGATTATTTTCGTACGTAGATTTTCCCGACAATCTCTTCCCAAACCGAGCATGAATTTTTCGATTCACTCGGCTTTCTTGCTCAGTTTATTGACCTTGAACGAGCTTGCCATCCTTCATTTATTCCTAGCATGAAACAACTGTTGATGACTCTTTTGACGAAAACATTTGAAATCGTCAGCGAGACTTTTTTTTCGAATAATCAGAAATTGCGAATTAGGTTGTCGATTCGGCACTTGAAAGTGAAAGATCCAAAAATAAAAATATTCTTGGGATCTCATCACGATTCAATAAAATATTTGAAATAGTTATTATATTCAATCGTATCGGTACGAGTGTTATGTACCGAACAACTCTTCGACCAAGATTTTCACGGTGGGACAAAGAAAATCCCAATCGTGCCCAGACTTCAAGCAGTTCAACTTTAACCATTTCGATTCTTTCCCCCTGCCGATTCAAAAGATCTTTGGATTGTACGAAATGCTATTGTTCTTTCAGACTTTCGTTTTCACTTTTCACTAAGTAATTCGTTGGGGTTATGTACTCCTCCAAGCACTATTGGGTTGATCCAACAACTCTATTCGAACATTAAATCCGCACACACTCCCTTTCCGAGATAAACTGATAAACCTGATACCACGCCTGAATTGATTAAATTTGTTTCTAAAAGATTCGTATTTATTCCAAACCCATTAGCTATAGCCCAGAAATTCAGAGGAATACTGAAATCAATCCCATTCATCATACTCTCCTCTCTTTAATAATTAAATTACCGAATCCTCGTGGAGTTTTTTGTTTACTCGGCACTCTCTTCCACTTGGTAAAAAGAAAGAATTGATCAATTCTAAAGTTATGTTAAACCTTCTTCGCTCTTCGGTGCGAGAGATCTAATATATCCTATTATTTATTCTGCGTACAAATCGTTTCTCCTGCCCGTAGAGAGAACAGAGAAAGAATTGGAAGAAGGATAGCAGCAGCTACTTGCTGCTGCCATCATCGCCATCATTACCACCGATATTATTATCTATCCGTTGCTACCATTTATACGACCCGTCAGTCACAGTAATCCGTACCACTACTAAACGAAAGGATTTGCGGATGGAAGTGCCAAAGCTACGACTAATCCATGGATGGTTAGAGCTTCCATGAAAGCTAAGCTCAGCAGTAAAGTACCTCGAATTTTACCTTCTGCTTCGGGTTGTCTCGCAATACCCTCTACAGCTTGACCTGCTGCGGTGCCTTGACCAATACCGGGTCCGATGGAAGCTGAACCTACGGCTGATCCAGCAGCAATAACAGAAGCAGCAGAAATCAAAGGGTTCGTGATAATATCCTCTAACAAGAATAGGTCGGGGGGATGAGAAGAAGGATTCTTAGTGAGAATCCAACCTCCATTGCTTACTAGAATTATGATCCATTCGAAGCAGTTAATAACTCAAAGTGTCTCTTTTTGGAGTGATAGTATCACCGAAAACAATTATTTTCGATCCTTTCCGTCTCAACCCCCACCTTTGTATGGGAATTCATTCCAACCGATTCGTTCTTGTAAACTCGAAGAACTCCTTCGTGTGAATTGTGAATATTATATCTATGTGCCGTACAAACTACTTTTGGATCAGTACAAGATCCCGATTCATCCGTCGAGTATCGAATAAATAGTTAGTGATGATCCTCCATGGATTCTCCTATATATGCTGCTGCTAGTGTAGCAAGAATCAAAGCTTGAATAGCACTTGTGAATAACCCTAAAAACATCATGGGTATAGGAATAACCAGAGGTACTGGAGAGATCAGAACAGCAACGACTAACTCATCAGCTAATATATTCCCAAAAAGTCGAAAACTAAGTGATAGGGGTTTAGTGAAATCTTCTAAAATATTAATCGGTAAAAGAACCGGTGTTGGTTGGATATGTTTACCAAAGTAACTCAAACCTTTCTTGTTCAGACCAGCATAGAAATAAGCTACCGATGTAAGTAAAGCCGATGCCACCGTGGTATTAATATCATTCGTAGGTGCAGCCAGTTCGCCATTCGGTAATTCGAGAATCCGCCAAGGGAAAAGAGCACCCGACCAATTCGATACGAAAATGAATAGAAACATAGTCCCAACAAAAGGAACCCAAGGTCGGTACTCTTCTTCCCCGATTTGCGTCCTGGTCAAATCCCGAATGAATTCCAAAACATATTCCACAAAGTTTTGACCACCAGCTGGAACCGCTTGTGAATCTCGAGTAGCTAGAATAGCCGAACCTAGTAATATAGTGGCTACGATCCAAGAAGTTATAAGTACTTGAGCATGAACCTGGAAATCCCCCAATTGCCAGTAGAAGTGCTGACCCACTTCTACATTAGATGTTGCGCAAAAATAATTGAAAGCGATGTAAGCTCGTGCAATGCTGTGCGTATAACTTTCTCCAGAAACAAATTTACAAGTAAGAAATAATTTGTGCAAATTTATCACTTCTTATTCTAGAAGTTTTTCTCCATTCCAAAGTCTCCATTCTAGGAATATTTATCCGTTACGAATCCTTACTCGCTGGAGCGAACAGAGAAGGAATTAAAAAAGATTAAAGATTCATTTATATTCTAATCCATTCTTCTATCACAAGGTAGTATTGAATAATAGCGCGGTACTAATGATGATAACAGAAGCACGCTGGACAAGCACAATAAAGTTACGAATCCTCGCTTGAATTGTGTCGACCTTCACGAATAGCTGATGTTGATTTATTTGAGATCCATCTAATAGAAGCTCTGGCATCATCATTAGCAGGAATTGGTATATCCGTTGCATCCGGATCACAATCAGTATCGACTAAACAAATTGTTGGAATGCCTAGGGTTACACATTCCCGAATAGCCGTGAACTCTTTCCGTTGATCAATTATTGTAACAATATCGGGTAAAGCTGTCATGTATTTAATTCCACCCAAATATTTTTCTAATCGATCCAATCGTCTTTCCGAATCAGCTGCTTCTCTCTTAGGGAGTCGACCAAACGTTCCTGTTAATTTCTTATCTTCCAAATTTTTAAATTTACGGAGACGCGTCTCTATGGTCGACCAGTTCGTCAGCATGCCTCCAAGCCATTTATGGTTTACGTAATGGCACCTTGCTCCTGAAGCGGCTGATGCTACCAAATCAGCTGCTTGATATTTCGTTCCTACTATTAAAAATTGTTTCCCTTTACTCGCGGCATTCGAAACCAAATCACAGGCTTCTGATAAGAATCTAGCGGTTTGAGCAAGATTTATGATATGGATACCCTTCCGCTCCGTAAAAATATAGGGTGCCATCTTGGGATTCCACTTACGCGCTTGGTGACCGAAATGAACACCTGCTTCCATCATTTCCTCCAAATGAATATTCCAAGATTTTTGTTTCATTTCTACGCTCGATTCTTTTTTGGTCGATAAACAAATATATAGATATTAGTGGATACAAACAGATGCGTGTAAATGTAGATAAATATATATATATATATATATATATATATATATATATATATATATATATATATATATATATATATATATATATATATCCTTACATCTATGTATATGGAACCACCATATGCTATGTTATATGTGGGATATTCGCGGCCCCTCCAAAGACGGATACAATCGGGAGTAACGATTCGTAATTTTCACTAAGTTGATAAGATATTTCTGCTATTTCGGAGTATCGACTTTCTCAATATGTTGTGGACAGTTTCTGCAACGGGAGAGTCTGGGAGTGTATGTTCGAACAGAAAAACATTCCCTACCTTTCTGTCAAAAGAATCGTTCATTTCGATGGAGAGAATCCTTTTCTTTTCTTCGAGATTCGTTTGCCAACCAACTTCTTGGGATCCAGTACCGGCTGGAACTATTCCACCAAGAATGACGTTTTCTTTCAAGCCTTTCAACCAATCAGTTCTACCTTTTAGGGCAGCTCTGGCCAGGACCCGAGTAGTTTCTTGGAAACTAGCTTCCGAGACAAAACTTTGAGTATTTAGTGATGCTTTGGTTATTCCCAACAGGATTGGTTCGTAAATAATTATTTCTTCGAGAACACGATTCATTTTTCGTGCCCGTGAGGATTCGACAAGCTCACCAGGTAGAAAAATATGTATCATCGTCCCACCTTCTAGGATTACAACTCTAGAAGTCATTTGACGTACAATAATTTCTATATGTTTATTCGATATACGTACTCCTTGGGATTGATACACTTTCTGAATTTGATCAACCAGAATTATTTGTCCCTGTTCCATACCGATTCTTGCGCTTAAGAAACCTCCCCAAATATTGCCGATAAATTCTTTGATATCACTATTCCAATCCTCAAAACTATTCCCTGAATTTATAGATACTGAACTTACCGAACGCGCTTCCAGTAATTGTTCCACTCTAGGGAGACCTTGAATTGTATCTCCTGATTTTAATCGTTCATACACAAGCGTTACTAAGGTATCTCCTTTACTAATTGGTTCACCGTAATTTCTATGAATGATGGCTCCACCAGTAGCCAAATATGGTTTGGCCAATCTGACGATGACCAAATGATTCATATGCATACCTATAACTTGACCGGATGGGTGGGTCCCTTCGTATCTGGATACACAGAAATTCTCGGGAAAGAATTGCCCAATATTTATTATTTGGGATCGGATCATTATTTTAGAAAAACGAAACGTGGGGAAAGACCATTCACACAAATTGGAAACGATCTTTTTTTCAATAATGAATTCGTGAATTTTGCGGGATTCATCGGTAAAAAACCATTCCGGATTTTTTGAAGTATTTCGGAATCGATCAATTATTGAAGTTTTATTCAATAATATTTCGGCGCGAAGAATACCCTGATGATATCGAATGCTCCGTAAAGTACCTATGCAACCTAATCTATTGAATGAAATTATTTCCTCTGATTCGTCATTCCCCGACAATGACAAATCATTCATTGCTGCATTCGCTCTTCCTGATCGGTTCAAAAAATCCAAATTTTTCGAGTATCTGCATAAACCAAAAAATTCTGTGGAAGAATCATTTCTGAGACTCCCTCTCACAACAGAATCTTCTGATTGATTCGTTTTCAATATTCCAATCGAATTTGATGGAGATAAAACAATAAAAGACTGCATTTCCTTATTCTTGTTCGATAGGATGCGAATAACGCCCCGATGCTTGCTGAATCGGTTCTCAGGAATTGGTAACAATCCATCATAGCAATTTTTTTTCGAAACATATCGCAAATCAGACATATTATTCCACTCTTTATTGAGAGAACAACCTATCAAACCAATTTGTAGAAACTTTTTAGAACTGTTTCTCGATCCTATCTTCAGAAACGGGATATGAGCTTTTTCCGTGAAATAATCATTCGTCCAATGCACGATCAAACAAGTTTGAATCAATTGAATGTCTCTCCCGTTTATTATTTGGATTTGCTCGCCATCCCCATAAAAGAGGTAGTGAACGGTTTCGATCTTCAAACCCGCACCTCTTTTCAATAAATTCAAAATAGTTTTTCCATTGGATCTTTCAAATACTTCGTATTGAATTGCCGGTCTTATCAAAACGAAAGGTTTCTCCTTGGGGGGCATAATCCATTGAAGATATGTCCAATGATCACACAAGAATTCATTGAAAAGTTTTTTTCTTGGCGGTATTAAAACACTTATTTGCTTCGAAATCTTGTAGGTTCCATTCGGATAGTAGATAGTTCCAGGTAGAATTCTCACCTCATAAATATTGTTCACCCTTTTACAGATTCTGATCAATCCACTTATACTACTTGTAATACCCGAAGCAATAGGCGCACTCGTTCGACCGAATCTGTTATTCCTTATGAAGAAAGATGACAAGGTTTGAGTTGAAACATGCACTTCCTCAGGAATTAGAAACAAATTACCCTCTCTTACGATTCTATATCTTGGTCGAGATAATCCAGTTTCTATACCCTCAAAATCATTACTTTCATTGTTTGAGTCAATCTCAACAGTACCATATTTCACAATTCCTGATATTGCTAATCCGTATTCTGGATAATCCAGAACGGCAAAGACATCGTTATTTAGTAGAATACCATTACTATATGTTTTAAAAATGAAGGTAGTACCTTTTCTTATCAAAAAAAAACTCTCGTGTTTCTTTTCTATAATATAATCGTACAAAACGATATTAGGATTTACCGAGTCGTTGAATTCGACACAGCTCAAACTCGATGTGACCGGGATTCTTTCTGTTTCAAAAAGATAGGAATTAAAAACACGAGCATTTAATTGGTCTCTATTTTCAGGGGAAGATGATCGTTTTTTCGAAAAGAAAGTTCTATAATCGATTCTGTCTTGATTCTTATAGAACAGAACAGGTAATTCATCGTTTCTATTGCATAAATTCCCAGATAATACCCATACGTGACATGTTTTAAGTACAGGATGAATATTACTATGTATATATTCGGATGCGTGACATACTTTTGTGTTCCAATACATTTCTCCTTCCGAATCGGAATAAACATATTTACGAACTTTTTCTTTGGATGGTGATGTTCTAGCACGAATTTCGGCAACGACTTGTTTGGACTCAACGCGTTGACCATTCCGAACTAATAATAAACTTTTTGTTGGAATCGCAATGTTATGCACTTCGTTTTCGCTTCGAACGCTCAGAAACAAATTGTCACGACACATCCAAGCAGGATGTCCATGACGTGTGCGTGTTGGATAAACGAAACTCTCATCGAGATCCACAATTCCATTAAAAGGAGTTCTTACATGTTCCGCAATATCACCCGTAAATACACCTCCGGTATGAAAAGTTCGTAAAGTTAATTGGGTTCCAGGTTCGCCAATGGATTGACCTGCAATAATACCTACTGCTTCTCCTATTTCTATTAGGGATCTATTCGTAGGATTCCAGCCGTAACATAATTGGCAAATCCAGAGCATGCTTCTGCAAGTTGAAGGAGATCTCGTATAGATTGGTTCCGTCTCCGAAATCGTTGATTCGTTCGCTAAAGAAGCTCCAATATCTTGGTTGCGAACGGCAAAGCATCGGTTTTTTATATATATACTTTCGGCCAATACACGACCAATTAATTTCTGATAGGAAATGCTTCGCTTATCACGAGAATTCTTTGTTACAATACCATAGAGAGTGCCGCAATCCGTTTGACGCACAACAATGTGTTGAACCACTTCGACGAGTCTACGAGTAAGATATCCAGCATCCGATGTTCGTACGGCAGTGTCGACAACTCCCTTACGAGCTCCATAACAAGAAATAATATATTCGGTTAAGGATAACCCCTCCCGGAAATTACTCTGGATGGGTAAATCAATAATTTGGCCCTGAGGATCCGACACTAACCCCCTCATACCTACTAATTGATGAACCTGCGATGTACTCCCACGAGCACCTGAAAAAGACATCATATGAACCGGATTTGAAGGATCAGTCATTCTAAAGTTCGGATTCATTTCCTGCTTCAAGTATTCACTCGTCGCATACCATGTCTCTATAAGTTGGCGTAGCTTCTCTACGGCATGCAAATCTCCATACTTGTGATGCTTCTCTGAAAGGTTACCATATCGTTCCGCATCCTGAATTAGCCAAATCTTCGAAGGCGCTGTTGGGAGATCGTCAATACCTAATGGAATAGCACTAAGAGTAGCGTGTTGAAAGCCCAATATTTTTAATTGGTCTAAAACATGTGTCGTATAAGCAATTCCAAAATAGGCTACTGATCTACTTATAAGTTGTTTCGTGGCGGTTCGATCCATAACTCTGTTGTAAAATACCGAATCGACCGGTTCTGCCATAGGCCCCCTTCTCTCTTTATCTTTTCTCTCGCATAGATTAACAATGAATTCGAACCATTAATTGCGATTGCTTCGCTTCAGTATCCCTCTTTCTTTACAAAAGAAACGTTTTCATTTTCCCTATGAACGAATTTGATGCTCCACGGGTACCTTGCATAGCTTCGTCAATTTGTTGATTGGATAAAACACGACCCGCAGTTGTACAAATATAAAGACTAATAATTTGTTGGTTCTTACTTTTCTCGAGATAGTAGTGCTCACAAATTCGAGAGAAACTCCCGAACGTTTTATATTGAACCTCAATAGGTTCTTCTCTAATCGTTGGAGTGACCATTCGTAGATCCTTCCGCCATCGAAGCCATAAAAGACTATGCAGACGTATCCGACCCTGCTTTTGGGCCTTCAAAACATCATCATAACTATAGAAGTACGGTATTTTCGAGACATAGAAATTATTCACGCAATTATTATTATGTGGATGGCATCTACCCCCATAAATACCTTGATGGTTTTCCATCGTTAGGATATAGAGCCCAAGAAGCATATCTTGACTCGGTACAGACACGGGTTCCCCAGTAGCTGGGGATAGTAAATTCCTATGGGAAAGCATAAGCAAACGAGCTTCCGCTTGAGCTTCCAGAGATAAAGGTATATGGACTGCCATTTGATCCCCATCGAAATCTGCATTGAAACCGCCACAAACCAATGGATGTAAATGAATAGCACGTCCATTCACTAGAATGGGTTGGAATGCTTGTATTCCTAATCGATGCAATGTTGGGGCTCGATTCAATAATACAGGATGCCCCTCGATTACTTCTTGAAGAATTTTCCATATAACGGAGTCGCCGTCCCGAATCATAGTTTTAGCCGCTCTAAGATTAGGAGCAAGGCCTCGCCCGATAAGCCCGCGAATAACAAAAGCTTGAAAAAGTTCCATCGCCATTTCTCGAGGCAATCCACATTGGTGTGGTGGAAGAGACGGACCTACCACAATAACTGATCGACCCGAATGATCCACTCTTTTTCCAAGTAGATTTTCACGGAACCTTCCTTCTTTTCCCTCGATCAGATCCGAAAAAGATTTGTAAGGTCTATTATGACTATCTCTCATAGGTTGGCCTCTGATTCCATTATCGATAAGCGCATCAACAGCTTCCTGAACCAATCTCTTTTGGCAAACAATCAAACCTCCAGGTGTAGAACCACTACGTGCTAAAAAATCGAGAAGAGTATTATTCCTATAAATGACTCTTCTATAAAGTTCATTCAAGTCGGACGTAATCAATTCGCCCTCACCCAATTCAATCATGGGTCTTAATTCGGGTGGAAGAACCGGTAACGAAGATAAAACCATCCATTCTGGTTTGATATTTGTTCGAATGAAATGCTTGGCCAATTTGATCCGTCTAACTAGAAGATCTTTACGTCTCTGTATTTTCTTATCTTCCCAATCATTTCCTGTAGATTCTTGCTCTGCGAACCCCTTCCACTCCAGGTGTGTGCGGTTCATAACAACCCGTAGATCCAGATCACTTAATCTTTTTTTAACAGCATCACCTCCCGTGGCTGTTTCCCTATCCCGAAAAGCTTTGAAACCTGTAGGAGAAAAGAAACGGGGGAATACATCTTTCCAGGATTGATCTTCGTATTTGAATAAACCTCGCAATTTCAATAGAGTGGGCTTCCCAGTCAAAGGTCTAGCAAGGAAAAGATTGGGATAGGTTACTCTTTGGGTTGGTTCCCCCCCGAAGAATCGGACGTGATAGTTTTCCATCATCCGGCTCAAGTAATTGCTCATGATTCAGAAGCATAAACTTCCTATTTGACGCGCATCCGTAAAAAAAAAACGTTTTTTAGGGGTTTTACCCCGACGAGTATAATTGTTACTTATTGTTACTCATTACTCAAGTGGTAATTGCTGATCTCTCTTCAGAAAATTATTGAGTGGTCTCGATACTTTCCGAATTCCTAAAATAACGAACAATTCATTCGAATCATCTTTTTTTCTCTTCGATCCAATCATTCCTTCGATAAGCGAATCCGGAAAAGTTTCTCTTGTTCGTACTCGGATTCCCATATCCTCTAGGTTTTTGCTCTATGCCGATGATCTATCCTTTATCTGGAGTGAATCTGCGATGAACCCACTCCGATATATCATGGAGAAATACCTCTTAAAGAAGTATTTCTTGATTCTTCACATTCTATTTTTCACGGAATCTGAGCAGCAATTAAATATAGTCTAACCCTAGATCTGATCCTCTCTACGATTTAGAATCAACTAATAATTGTTTCGTACCGAGCTCCACACCATTATTATCTCGCAAAGGCGTGTCGGAATCGGAAGTATCCCAACAATGAAAGGGTGGAATAACAGCAAAACCTGTAGAATCCGAGGTTATGATCAAGTCACACATCGCAATAAACTAGGCTTTCTAATTCTTTCAGTGGTTCGGCCAAAAGATTAGCAATACAACTGGGTAAACGTTTCAAATACCACACATGTGTTACAGGACATGCCAATTCGATATATCCCATTCGATATCTTCGTATTCTCGATTCGATGAGATCTACTCCACAATTTTCACAGAATTTTATATTATCCCTTCCATTTCCAATCCCTTGATATTTTCCGCAAGCACAAACTCCACTCTTTGTTGGTCCGAATATTCTCTCGCAAAACAAACCATCCCTTTCCGGTTTGTGGGTCTTGTAATGCAACGTATAGGGTTTGGTCACCTGACCGACAATTTCACCATTAGGTAATATTCTTTCAGCCCAATCACGAATTTGTTCTGGGGAAGCCAATCCAATTCGAAGATGTTGATATTTTCTTTGATAAATCATCATAACATAAATATTCCAAGTTCTTTTTTTATTCAGATTTCCCTAAATCGCAGTCCCAAATCTTTTTCAAGTACAACGGCATGGACAATTTCTAAGGCTAGAGATCGTAACTCCCGGACAAGCAGTTTGAAAGATTCTGGAGCAGTCAGAGGTTTGGGTATCGGTCCTCCTGTAACGATAGCTCCGAGCACTTCATAACGAGCCCGAATGTGATCGGATTTAATCGTTAGCATTTCCTGCAATATATAAGCAACACCAAAACCTTCTAAAGCCCAGACTTCCATTTCGCCCACCCGTTGCCCTCCTCGTCTAGATCTACCTCGAAGGGGTTGCTGAGTAACCAGGGCATAGGGTCCACTAGAACGTGCATGGATTTTATCATCCACTTGATGGATCGATTTCAACATATAGGCTTTTCCTATACTAATAGGTTGTTCAAAAATATCTCCAGTTCTTCCATCGAGCAATCGATTTTTGCCGGGATTATCTGGTTCAAACAACCACGGGTTTGCCGTCCATTCACTCGCTTCGTAGAGTTCAGAAAATACTAACTTCCTTGAAGCTTCTCGTTCGTATCTTTCGTCGAAAGGTACCACTCTATAATTTCTATTGAGAAAAGCTCCTGCCGAACCAAGTAAGCATTCAAAGATTTGTCCTACATTCATTCGCGAAGGCACGCCTAAAGGACTTAGTATCATATCAATAGGTGTACCATCCTGTAGGAATGGCATGTCCTGCCTCGGTAATATTTTCGAGATAATACCCTTATTACCATGCCTCCCAGCAACTTTATCACCTATCTGTATTTTCCGTTTTTGCAGAATATACACATGAATAATCTCCGCATCGGTAGGAGCATCTTCTCCAGAAATTGATCTGACATCGATAACTCGCCCTCTCCCGCCGATAGGAACCCTCAGACAAGCTTCTCTCGAGGTCGCTACCCGGATGCCGAAAATAGCTTGTAATAATTTACCCTCGGGAGCACGTGAAGTCTCTTCATTCTCTTGAGGTGTTGATTTCCCCACCAAAACATCTCCGGTTTCTACCCATGATCCTATCGATACGGAACCGTTTTTATCTAAGTGGCGGAGTAGATAACCATCCAAATGAGGTATCTCTTTAGTAAATCTTTCAGCACCTTGACTCGTTGTACGAGCTTCAATTCCATATCTTTCGATATGGATAGAGGTGTAAATATCCTCATACAGCAAACGTTCATTGATTAGAATAGCATCCTCAAAATTGTACCCCTCCCAAGGCATATAAGCTACTAGAATATTCTTTCCCAGAGCCAATTCCCCTCTCGAAGTTGCTGCGCCGTCGGCTGAAATTTGTCCCTTCTTTACGTACGTCTTTCTGCCCATTCGCGGCTTCTGATGCATACAAGTACTGTTATTGGAACGTCGATACACAACCAACTCTGTATCTATTTCCTTTTCATTTACCGATAAAGTGATCTTTCCACTATCGATACAACGGATTTTTCCTCCCTTTGCGGATGTGACTACACTCCCTGAATCCAAGGCTGTTTGACCTTCTACACCTGTTCCTACGATGCATTTCTCTGGTTTCAGAAGCGGAACCGCCTGACGCTGCATATTTGAACCCATTAAGGCTCGATTCGCATCGTTATGCTCGAGGAATGGGATAAGAGAGGAACCAATGGAAAAATATTGTAAAGGAAAAATACTCCGAAGGTTTATTTGTTCCCAAGCGACAGCAACAAAATCTTGTCGGTAACGGGCCGGAGTCAGTTGCTCTTCCCGACTGTTCTGATCCAGTGCTAAACAGTTCCCAGTAGCTATTCGATAATATTCATCTTCCCCAGCTGATAGATTTATTATTTTCTCTTCTCCGATCGATTGTGAAATCCTATAGAACGGGCTCTCCAAACACCCCAGCGTACTTATTCTTGCATGAATAGCTAATGAAGCTATAAGTCCGGCATTCATTCCTTCGGATGTTTCGATGGGACAGACACGCCCATAATGACTTGGGTGAATATCACGTACTTGAAAACTGGCGGTTCTTCTTGTTAATCCTCCTGGACCCAAAGAGCTCAATCTTCGTTTATGAACCATTTCGGTCAATGGATTTGTTTGATCCAGAAACTGAGACAATGGGTGCGAACCAAAAGATTCTTTAAAAGTTGTTATTAGTGGGGTCGGAGCTACTAAAATCTTCGGGGTTGGAAATCTTTTCCGTTTTGTCGCTCCTCGAAGGATTTGTCGAATCGAGCTTTCCAAACGATTCAATGCCAATCGCAATTGGTCTCTCGAAAGATCTGCTACGGAACAAACACGTCGATTTTTTAGGTGATCTATATCATCGAGCGTACCCGTTCCGAGTTTCAATCTTATTAAATAATCGATAGCTGCTAGAATATCTTGAGGTAGTGAAAAGATTTCGTTTTCAGGTACACCAAGATTCAATCTTTTATTCAGATTCAGACGCCCCATCCTTCCCGATTCGCATCGCTGCCGAAAAAACTTTCTTTGCAACTCTTTGCGTATAGATTCAGAGAATATTAGATCCCCATTTATACGATACAATTGCTTATAAGGTTCGACAATAGCTTCTTCCGCCGAGGATGGGCATCCGGCTCCCCCGCTCATAGACTCCAAAAATATTTCGGGATAGCAAAGATTCCCTAGGATTTCGTCCGGGTCCAAACCCATGGCTAATAGTAGAACCAAAACAGAGACCCTTCGCTTTTTGCTTATTCGAGCCCATACCCTTCTTTTTCCATCAATTTCTAATCCTAGCCTACCTCCCCAATTCGAAATTATAGTTCCTGCATATATTGTAACTCCGTCACGATCCGATTCTGAGTTGTAATAAATGCCGGGACTTCGTAAGATTTGATTAATTATGACCCTTGCCACACCATTAACGACAAAAGCCCCTTGAGAATTCATTAGGGGAATACTCCCAATAAAAAGTGTTTGTCTCTGTATTTTTCCTTCTCTTTTCCGAGTCGATTGAGCAGGTACATATAAATCTGCCGAATATGTAATGGATCGTTGTACAGCATCCCCTTCTTTTAGGAGCGGTTCGGCCAATCGATACTGTTCGCCAAACACTCGAAACTCAAATTCTTGATCCGTATCTTCGATTTCCGGAAAACGAATAAGTTCTCCTATCAAACCTTGATCAATAAAACGATTAAATCCTTCAAACTGTATTCTTCCGAATTCGGGGAGTACAAGAATCTCCATATTTCCCTTTAAAACTTTATTGGAGTCGATCTTACCAATATCCCCAAGAAGTTCGAACACGACCTCGGTCCGATTACTCCCTCTCCCCCCCCCCTTCCCGGCCTGTGATTTTCTCCAATCAGGCGTCGATAAAGTAGTAAAACTCAAATATTGTTTCGTCTTTATGGGAGGAATGTCTTGAAAATGAACCTAACAAAGTGTATAATCTGGATGGATAAAATAGCGGCATGGCCAAGTGGTAAGGCAGAGGACTGCAAATCCTTCATCCCCGGTTCGAATCTGGGTGTCGCTTCGCCGACAAGATATAGAATGGATTGCCCATCCCGTCATTTCTAAGAACAAACGGTTATGCTCTATTTGTAGTATAGCCTGTCACGCTTGAAATGTTACTAGATTCATCATGTTTTGGGCAACCCAGTATAGGATTGAAACAATAGAAGAAAAAATACAAGTTGATTATAGATATTTCTTAATTAGCAATGAATGGTTGTGCAACTGTTTGCGCAACGAAGCTTCGAGAGAATCTGGGTACTCTGGGTACTCTGGGTACTCTGGGTACTCTGGGTACTCTGGGTACACATATATATATATATAATATATATATATATATATATATATATATGCGTCTCTCTCATCGATCGAAACAGGAATGAAAGGAAGGATTTACGGATATTACTAATATAGCTTGGGGTGCTTCGATGGTTGTTTTCACTTTTTCTCTATCACTTGTTGTATGGGGAAGAAGCGGTTTGCGAATCCGTTAAAATCTTGAAAAAAAACTAGTTACTTTTTCATTCCATGAATCTTCAAAGAACAAAGGGGCACCGAAATTTGTTACAAAATCCAATGCCCCTTCGTTCTTTCTCTCCGTAACAAACATGTACTGTATAATAAACTCCACCCCATTCTTTTCTAGTGACGGAAAAACCCTCCCTCAATTTAAAACTGCGATGGATATTCTCCTTCCCAGAATTTGAATGAATATTCTTTCCTTCACCGTGCTTCGAATTACTTCTCAGATAAAGACTCTCTGCGATGAAAAAGATAGCGGTCCCGCTCAATAGTATTTGAGATAATAGAAGGATAGGATCTAGCCGCCAACCTTGGAAGAAAAGAATCCCCCCACATAATAATCCGATAGAAGAGAAAAGAAAGTCATAGTATTGGGATAGGTCGAATCTTGTTTCGTCTTTTCTCCCCCCCCCGAAAACCATATATGATATTTTCAACTCTGTATGGCTTGAGCGAGCAACGAATCTTGTAATGATTAGATTATCTCGCTCGGGATCCAAGTGGATCCGAAAAAATTTTTTGGATCGTCTCCCTTTTCCCGATCGACTAGCATCTGTTCGACAGCTATTCCGATCCCGAAAAGATTGTATTTCTCAGTACTATAACTTCGCCAATATCTTTAGATTCGTATCAAATTCCGTTGCCGTTTCCATGTCCCCACCCAGAGATAAGGGACTATATACCGAGTGGGAAGAAAGAAAATGAAAGAAGATAATTGAATATATAACCTCCCCTCCTCGTTTTCTATATTCTCTCCGTTCCTCCCCATCCCGCGCTCGCGAGACAAATATTCTGATATGCTTTCGGAATGTAGTAAAAAACGTTGAGACATTTTAATTAACCGTGGATCCGACAAAAAATATTTATTCCATTTATTAATAACTTTTTCCAAGTTTCGTACTGATAATCTGTTATAAATACGTTGGATTTTTCCGAAGTACATTTGAAATCACACCTCTAGAAACATGAGGTTCCCTTGCTTTGAGGGCGTATAGGAGCACACCTACTATGATTAACCCCGCACCTATTACGGTACTGGGGCCCAATTCCATATGATTCATTTTTGTTCCTTATGGTCATTCTTTCTTTCTATTCTCATGTCCCCTATGTCGTAGTCCCCCAATAATTATTAATGTCTGCGTATTTATGCATCCCCTCTTCTTACGGAAAATCGTTATTTATTTGGTATTCAATCATTCTGAGCAGCCGTTCGTACGTAAAGAATCAATAGAAAGGCGGTTGGAATTGAGATAAAGAGAGCCGTAGCAATAAATGCTGAAATATTTACTTCCATGATTGTACTATCCTAATGGTTTCTCGAAAAGATTCAGAATTTCATCCTATAAAGAGTATAGATACGTTGCGTCCACGAACCCTTTTGGTTCTTTCATCTGAACGATTCGCTACCCGTGCATCTCCAGCAATTACTTCTGTGCTGCCAATGGAATAGTATAGCACGGAATATCTGTCTGACGAGAAGTTCAAGTATTTGATCGATGCCTCGGAGAGGATTCGAACCTCCATGCTGAGAGCACGAAATTTTGAATCTCGCGTGTATACCGTTTCACCACCGAGGCCTGTCTCAATTAT